GTGTGTACACCACACTGTTTATTAATTTTTTTTAGGTCATTGTAGAAGGAGAGGTTTTCTCATTCTTATCTCCTTAATGACCCTGAACCATTTTTTGGATAAGTTGTTTAATGTATTTTCCCCCTCTTTCTTAGTTTGTATCCTTAATTTAATGTTAATTTAATGATAGTTTATAGACTATATATATAAATAAAATATATAAAAATAATAATAATAATAATAATAATAATAATAATAATAATACGATGTTTAAGTTCTTAATTAATTCAATTCGTTTTGAATATAATAATATTTCTTATAGTTATTTTATAAGAATGTTTACTCATAGTAATTTTATGAGTAATAATAATAATAATAGTAATAATAATACTAAATTAGAGATTATTGATACTAGTTTAAAGTATAGTTTATATTTTAAATTATCTTCTTTTAGTAGAGCTACTCTTGAAACTGAATTATTAAAGTTAATACCTAGTGATAATCTTAATAGATATTTTAATGTTTCTTGTGTATTGTATACTGATTTAGGTAATGGTATGGGTGATTCTTTTTATACAGTTAACACTGAGAGTGTATTAGTTAATATACATAATATTAGTGATGTATATGATACTATCTTTTTAAGTTTAGATAGTATGGTTGATAATTATGGTTGTGATTATTCTTCATTAGTTAAAGATATTAAAAATTGTGATAGTTATATAAAGGTTAATTTAAATGAAAATTTAGAAGTAATTAAGTATATAAATGAGAATTCAATAATAACTAATAATATATCTAATAGTATAAGATCTACTGATTATAATAATATTAAAACATCATTTGAACGTAAGAAAATACCTCTTTGTTTTGATATTGGTTCTGTTAGTAATTTAATAGATAAGTCTAATTTAGGTAATGTATATTCTAGATTCTTAATTAATGCATGTAATAATAATTTAATAAATTATGTTATAAATGATAAAAATAAATTGTTAACTGAAATGAAATCTGTATTTAATAATGAGAATAGTAGTCTATATGAATTTGTATGAAAATTTAATAATATAGATTCAGTTAGTGGATTATTAGTTTTACCTTGTGTTGATCCTAATAAACATACTATATATGTTTTTAATGTTCGTAATAATGTTGTTGTTATTCGTAATTGTGTATATGATGAATTATTATCAGATAATAGAATAATTAGATCAATTAATAATACTAGTTTAGTAATTGATAAAGGTCAATATGTATTCTTAAAAATAGATAATTATCTTACTACTTTCTCTAAATATTTAAAAAATGTTAAAAATGATCTAATTCTTGAGAATGTTAAATATAATAAAATTGCTAAGAAAGGTAGTACACCTAGTATAGGTTCTTTTGATATAGAAACTGCTCGTATAGGTGATGATTATGTTGTTATAGCTCTTGGTTATAGTTGTTTTAATAGTTTTCTAAGATCTTTATATTATAGAGATTATATTAATGATATAAACTATAATATATTTAGTATTTATAATTATATGATTAGTTCTATTAAACGTATAAATTATAAAGAGATATCAAATATAATGGTAATAGATTGTTTAAGAAAAATGCTTACTGATTATAATGATTATACTTTTTATTGTCATAATTTTGGTAAATTTGATAGTATATATATATTAAATAGTATATTGATACACAATAAGAATAATCCTTTAGATATATTTAATTGTGAATTTCTATATAGAGATAATATATTAATAAAATTAACAGTAAGTATTAAGATAGATGATAATATACATAAAATACATTTTCTAGATAGTTATGTATTATTAACTAATTCTTTATCTAAGTTAGCTAATGATTTTAATATTAATGAGAGTAAAGGTTACTTTCCTTATTCTTTTGTTAATGAATCTACATTAGATTATGTAGGTACTACACCCTCAATAGAATATTATCCTAATATAAGTAATGATGAATATAATGAAATCTATAAAACTAATTATAGTTTAAAAGATGATTTATTAAATTATTTAAAACAAGATCTTAAGGTCTTATTATTAATAATGGAATGTTTTAGAAATACATTATATGTTTCTTTTCGTATAGATTTAATTAAAAATCCTACTATATCTAGATTATCTTTAAATGTATTTAAACAATTATTTAGTAAAGATTATATGTCTATACCTGAAGTTAATGTACATAATGTTTATACGTTTGTTAGTAAAACACTCTTTGGTGGTATAACTACTGTATATAAACCTTATGGTAAAGATTTATATTATTATGATATTAATTCTTTTTATCCTTTTTCTGCTCTTAATAAGATGCCTGGTAATAGATATACTTTTATAGCTTATAAAACACCTATATTAATAACAGATATAGAAAAGTCTATATTTAATTTTGATAATAATATTGGTTATTTTAAAGCTTATGTAGAATCACCTTTAGATTTACCTTTTGGTTTATTACCTTATAAAACTGATAATGGTGTATTATATCCTTTAGGTAATTTTAATGGTTATTGAACTAGTGTAGAATTGAAATTAGCTTTAGATAATGGTTATAAAATATATATTTATGAAGGTTATGTATTTAATACTATGAATTCTCCATTTACAAATTATGTAAATCATTTCTATATGTTAAAAAGTAGATGTTCTGGTGCTGATAGAGTATTATTTAAATCATTATTAAATAATTTAATAGGTAGATTAGGTATTAAGCATAATCATAAAAGAACATTTCTTTTAGATAAACCTATATTTGATTTATTAAGTATAGGTTATAAATTAGAAAATACTCATGAAATTGTAGATTCTTACCTTATAACTAGTAATTTTAGACCTAAAATGTCCAAGATATTAGATAATATAGATATTAATAAATATTATAGTGCTAGTAGTGAATGATTAGCTAATAATAAGGTAAAAACTAAAACACCTATATATAAGGAATCTTCTGTAATTATGACTTCTATAATTAATTCTTATTCTCGTGTATATCTTAATAAACTTAAACTTCATTTATTAAGTCTAGGTTATACTTTATACTATTGTGATACTGATAGTCTTATTATAGATAAGGAATTACCTAGTGAATATGTTGGTACTGAGTTAGGTCAATTTAAATTAGAACATACTATTAGTGAAGGTTATTTTATATCTGGTAAATTATATCATCTTATTAATAATGATGGTTCTATAAAATCTGTAGCTAAAGGTATCACTGAATCCCTAACTACTAATGATTATAAAGATTTACTTAATAGAATAAATGTCTCTGCTGATAAATTATCCTCTATAAGACATTATAGTGAAGGTTATGTAAGTATAGATAATATGAAAATTGTTATTAATCATGATTCTTTTGATAAAAGAAGAAAAATATATATCAATAATATATGATCGGATACTACACCTATAATAATAAATGAAGAAATATTGTAAATACTTCTATTCTAGATTATTATACTTTATAAAGTAAATTTAAATTTGTATCAATAAATATTGACTAATTATCTAGTCTCTAATATTAGTATGTCATACTAAATATAATTATTCCTATACCCTATTATAGGTAGTAACTTAATTCATACTATATGTATATCTTAACACTATCCTTTGTATATATATATATATACCTATTTAATTAAATATATATATATTAATTTCAATGTGATCAAATATGATATTACTACAAGTTAATTTATTCTATCAATAATAAAAACTATTAAAGTATATATTAATACTTATTAGAATATGGAAGTTATAATTTATCTGAATATATAATTATCTGTATATTAATCTTTACATTTTATGTATTTCTTATTTATATAACTGTTTACTTAAGTTTAAGCATTGCTTAATGAAATAGCAGAGAGATGAGTATTTGAATAATAAGATATAGAATCTATAGGTGAGGTTATATTTTATAATAAATTATTATTGCCCCCCCCTTATAAATAAGGGGGAATATATATATTAAGTAATTCGATTAATGGTAAATCAAGGATTTTACACATCTTAGCTAATGGTTCAATTCCATTATTACTTATATACTAAACTAGTACTAAATTATACTATATTATACTATATTAGACTCTATTATTACTAAACTATAGTAGACTATACTAGATTATACTATTACTATTACTAAACTATACTAAACTATACTTGCTGTAACGTAGTGGTAACGTGCCTATATTGGGTGTAGGAAATCAAAGGTTCAAATCCTTTCAGCTTGATATATATAATCTATGTCCCCCTCCTTCGGCTATCTATATTTGATATATTTCAATACTTTTAGATAATCTAATCTATAGAAGTTATATTAATTAAGTTTGATATAATATATATTTAGTATGACTTATAATTTAATGGTAGAATTCTATACTTCTAATATAATAATTCAGGTTCGAATCCTGATAAGTCAATAATTATTGATATAATAGTTTATAAAGGGTATAGCTTAATGGTAGAGCAGGTGTCTTCAACATACTTAGTAGTAGTTCAATTCTACTTACCCTTGTTATTATTGCCTTCTTTACGCCCCTTCTTTTTCCAAAGGAGAACTAAGCGCTGAAATATATATAGTATCTATATTTGCCTTTGTAGCTTAAATGGTAGAGCAATCGCTTGAAGCGCGATCTGTCTGAGTTCGATTCTCAGCGTAGGCATTGTTAATATTTCCATGTTATATATATTAACTATAATATTTCCATATATATATAATTTAAGAATTATAAAGACTATATTAATAGTTTCTGTAAAAGCGTAATATATTGTATTATATCATATCATATCGTTGTGACTAAAGGTTAGACTGTCAATTGCAACTTGATATAATAGGGTTCGAATCCCTACACAATGTACTCTATATCTAAGTCTATATATATATGTATACTTCAATCATAATCTATATTCGCCCCCCCTCCTTCGGACTGAAATATTAATACTATAATAGTTAGATAATCTATAATATGGCTAATAATATTAGAGTATAGAGATAATAATGATATTTATGTATAAATTACAATAATAAGGTTTGAATCCTTATATCTCATAATATTTTTATTAATCATTTTTATAAAAGGAAGTGACAAATTAAAAGTTTATATTCATTGAATTAATTTTCATATTTACATCGATTTGTAGCTCCCCCCTTCTATTGAGTCTATTGAGTCTATTGAGGGGTGACTATATATTACTTATAAAAGTAATTATTACGATTAATTAATTAACAAATTATATATTTATGCCTTTACGTAAAAGCAATGCGTATTTATCGTTAGTGAACAGTTATTTAATAGACAGTCCACAACCTAGCAGTATTAATTACTGATGAAATGTAGGAAGTTTATTAGGTTTATGTTTAGTTATACAAATACTTAGTGGATTATTTCTTGCAATGCATTATTCGTCAAATACTTCATTAGCATTTGATTCAGTTGAACACATTATGAGAGAGTGCGCCTCTGTGTCGAGCGTCGAAAGCATTGCGTCTACAATGCCTATTATTGTAGGTTTATATCATATGGTATGAATAATAGCCTCCAAGTACTACGACTTCGGTAAGTCCAATAAACTCGAGGAATGGATAGCAGTATGGGAACAGGTTATACAGTCTGTATTTGAACAGATAATAGATAACCTCAGGGGATTCATCTATGGTTACGTTAAGAAACTTGATACGTATAAGTGGAATACTCATAGTCAGGTAGTCCTAATTGGAATATGACGGCTATTTTGCATAAAAGCTATTATAAATGTCTCTCATTATATTAGTTACCTATATTATGCACACTGCTGTAAATCAACAGTTGATACTTTGGAATCAGATACGCAAGGACCTACGGATGAAAAGACATTAAAATCAGACGACTCGGAACTTAGGGAATTAACCGCCACCGACAATAGTAATATTGACGAGCGGAATCAGAGTCCTCGTAGTAGTAATGATATTGATAATGATAACATTGCGAAGGGGGACAGTGAATTGTGAACATTGATGAAACCTTCCAATAATCAGCATGAAAGCGGTAAAAACCCTTCAAGAAAGCCTGTGCGTAAAACACGTCCAGTCCTGATTGTAGAAGTTAGTAAGAAATTGAAGAAATATGTTAGTAAAGATGGTAAATATTTTAATATTAATGAGTTAATCGGTGATCCTTACTTTTTAATAGCTTGTTATGAGGAAATCAAAGGTAAATCAGGAAATATGACAAAAGGTATAGATAATTATACTCTCGATGGTATTAATGGGAAATGATTCATTAAAACAGCCATGAAACTCAAGAAGGGTACGTATAAATTTAACCCTGCTAGATTGGTGGAAATACCTAAGAGTAACGGGAAAACTAGAACTCTTAGTATTACATCTCCTAGTGATAAAATAGTACAGAAAGCATTTGCTGTTATACTAGAAGCCATATATGAACCCCTATTTAAATCATCTTCTTATGGTTTTAGACCTAAACTAGGTGTACATGATGCTCTACATACAGTGAAACTTCAAGGAGCAGCATATAGTTGAGTCATTCAAGGTGTCATCTCTAAATGTTTTGATTCTATTCCTCATTATATTATTAGAAGAGAAATAAATAAAACTATTGCTTGTCCCAATACGAAGGCTTTTATTAATAAACTAATTGCTTATCCTTATGTTGATAAGGCTGGTAACACTTTCAAAACTCAAATTGGTGTTCCTCAGGGAACAGTTTGTAGCCCTGTAATTGCTAATATTGTGTTACACTTATTAGACCAATACATGGAAGATTATGCTACCTCTTTCTATAAAGGTAAATTACGTAAGCACAACCCTGTTTACATTAACTTACAATATTTAAGAAAGAAAGCTTTAGATAATAAGGACTATAAATTAGCTATTAAGTACCTTGTACAGATGAGACGTATTCCAGGTTATGTTCCTATGGACCCTAACTTTAGACGTTTACTCTATATTAGATATGTAGATGATTTTATAATATTAGTGATAGGTAGCATGAAAGAATGTGATAAAATCCGTGATGACGTTACAGACTTCTTACTTTCCAAATGTGGTATAACTCTTAATAAAGATAAAACTACTATATCATCTACTAAGAAGCATTTCTATTTCTTAGGTGCATATATAGTGAATAAAGACTATGTGGTCTATGACAAGGGTCTTAAAATATGAAAGAAAGGCCACATCAGATCACTAGTTAAAGCACCCATTAGTGCATTAGAGGATATACTTATTACAAATGGTCTACTTAAACGTAATAGGTTAGGAAAACTCTTTCCCAAAGGTCGTACTAACCTGTTCACTGCTAGTAATTATGACATAATAAGTTGATATAATAGTAAAGTAAATGGAATACTCAGCTTTTATTCATTTGCATCTAATTTTCCTAAACTTAGTACTATCATCTGATATCTGAAGGCTTCATGTGCTTTAACTCTTGCTAATAAGTATAAGTTAAAGACGATGGCTAAGGCCTTTTCCAAATTTGGTAAAAACCTTACAGATCCTAATACTCGTATATCCTTTAGACAACCTTCTAACTTTAAAGTTACTAACAAGTATCAATTAGGTAAACCTATTAACTTATCTAATCTTGAAAGAACTATTAATTCCTCTTGATCATCTAAACTTACTGATACTTCATTTGATATGGCATGCTGTATATGTGGTGTTACCTCTAATATTGAAATGCATCATTTTCGGAAGATCGCCAATATTAAAGCTAATCTACGGTTTAATGGTTATAAATATAGTAAACTAATTAGTGACATAAATCGTAAACAAGTACCACTATGCGTATATCATCACGATTTACTTCATGCAGGTAAATTAAGCCGTTGAGAATACAGTAGAATAGTTGAATACAAGAAATAATAAATTTATACATATTATTATGAATATAATCATTAGATTAATAGTTGACATTTATCCTCTTTCTAATAATATTAGCAAATCATGGAGAGCCGTATGATGGGAAACTATCACGTACGGTTCGGAGAGCAGTTCGAATAGGCTGACTCTATTGTTAATGCTGGTTGATTAATAAGGTATATTCACGCCAACGGTGCTAGTTTCTTCTTTATCTGTATGTATTTACATATAGGTAAAGCTTTATATTATGGTAGTTATCGTCAACCTAGAGTTTTATTATGAACTATAGGTGTAATTATCTTAATATTAACTATGGCTACTGCATTTATGGGTTATTGTTTAGTCTATGGTCAAATGAGTTTATGAGGTAGTACTGTAATAACTAATTTATTATCAGCTATACCTTTTGTCGGTAATGATATTGTACCATTTATATGAGGTGGTTTTAGTGTAGGTAATCCAACTATACAACGTTTCTTTGCTTTACATTTCTTATTACCATTTATATTAGCTGCATTAGTTTGTATGCATTTAATGGCATTACATGTACATGGATCATCTAATCCACTAGGTATAACAGGGAATGTAGATAGAATACCTATGCATCCATATTTTATATTTAAAGTGCGCCGTTGTGGTATTTTTATTAAGTTGTTACAGAGCAACAAGTATTCCGTAAATATACTTACACCACTACACTTAAGTATTATGTGAAAACATATATTGAACATAGCATGTGTAGAAAAGGGTCAAATATTGTATATGATAGAAATTACAATAAACTCAGGTGAAATATCTAAGATCAGGATTATACTATTCAAACATCAATTACCAATGCTCTCTAATAAAGGAGATCGTCATGCTATCAATAGGACGTTAATTTATTATACTGAAACTGGCCTTGAAGGTTTTGGTAATACGGAGATAAATTCATATTGTGGTAATACTACAATTAAGGTAATGAGTGATGGATCTAAGGATATATTCTGAAATAAATATATAACTACGGGATTCGCTTCATCTAGTAATAGATATGCGAACAGAGGTCTCATAGTAGTTGATTCATTATTGAAATATAATAGAAGTAATATTCTATGAAACAGATTAATATCTGCTCAGCAAAGGGGACCAGTGTATATATCTGATAATTATTGTCAGAATCTAAGAATGTACAGTACAAGAACAGGAAGTTCAATAAATGTACTGAATAAATTAGATAGTCTTAAAACTAGATCAAAAGATAATCCTAATAGTATTATTGATCGTCCTTTATATGATACTTTCATACTGAATAAAGATCTTTTAAAAATAGCTTGTGATAATTTAAATTATTTCCGCGCTCCGAATCCTTCGATTCGGAGGGGGGCAAAATATAATATGAATACTTCTCAATTTAATTCTATTACTTTAAATAGTATATCTGAAAAAAGATTAGATAAAATAATCTATAAACTTAGAAATAATAGTTTTCAATTTAGTTTAGTTAAACGAGAAATGATATCTAATACTAAATTAAATTCAATATATTTAGGTTCACCTGAAGATAAAATAGTACAAGAAGTAATACGTATGGTATTAGAAGCTATATATGAACCTATATTTTTAGATGTATCTCATGGATTTCGTCCAAAAAGAAATTGTCATACAGCTTTAAAAAATATATTTACTTCTTTTAAAGGTTGTACATGATGAATTAAGTGAGATATTAAATCTTGTATAGATAATATATCTCATGATAAATTAATTAATATATTGTCTAATAAGATTAGTGATAAACGTTTTATTGAATTAATACGTAAATCATTAAATTCTGGATATTTATATCAATATAGACGTAAAACAGATATTATTAATTCTACTCAAGGTTCTATAATTAGTCCTATATTAGCTAATATATACCTACATCAATTAGATATATTTATAATAAATTTAAAAAATAAATTTGACTATAAAGGTTTATATACTAAATATGATAATAATTATAATAGTAGTAATATACATAGATTACATAATACTGTAAAGTTAAGAAAACATGTAATTAAGGATGAGTTTAATCATAAACTTCAATATATTAGATATCTTGATGATTGAATTGTAGCTATAAATGGTTCTTATTCTATAACTAAAAGTATTTTAAATCAAATTAGTTTATTTTGTTTAAATGAATTAGGTATAACTATATCAAATACTAAAATAACTAATACTTATAAAGAGTCTATTTTGTTTTTAGGTACTTATATTAAACATTCTACTACTAGTACTTATCATAAAACTGGTAAGTATTTACAACGTAGTTCAGATTTCTTAATATTTAATGCACCTATGGATCTTATTAAATCTAAATTAATTAATACTGGATTCTTAGCTATGAAAGATCATAAACATGTAGGTATTAGTAGAGTATCTTGAATTAGTTTAAAACCTCAACAAATAATATATTTAGCTAATAGTGTGATTAAAGGTTATATAAATTATTATACTTTTGTACATAATAGAAGTACTATAGTTACTTATATTTTCTATATTATTAAAGATGTTGTACTTCGTACTTTAGCTCATAAATATAGTTTAACTACAAGAACTAAAGTTTATAGTAAATTCGGATCTAATATTCAAATATTTGATTATAATATTCGTAATAATGATAATACTCCTAAAGTATTGGCTACATTATTTAATCCTATTAATAATTTCCGTACTCCAAAGGCTAAATTAAATTTATGAAATAATAATTATAATACTAATATACCTGCACTATATTCTAATAATATATCTTTAACTACTATTATGAAAGCTAAATGTTTAGTTTGTTTAAGTGATTATAAAGTAAATATGTATCATATGATGAAGGATCTTAAACCTATCAAGGGTACTTTTGATAATTTAATAGTTAAATCAAAATGTAAACAAGTGCCTCTTTGTATAAATTGTCACTTAAAGTATCATACTGATAATCTTACTATTCCTTGTCAATTATGCCCCCCTCCGAAGGATTCGGAGGGGAGCGCAGAATATTAAGAAAATTAAGAATATTGATAATCTTGATAATATTAAGGAATATATATCTAAGACTGAATAAATATATACATGGAAAGCCGGATGATGGGAAACTATCACGTCCGGTTTGGTGACGAGTATTGACAACCCTACCTAATAATAGATTACTATTTTTAAAGGGATTAATGCTTAGTTCAATGATCTTATAACTGTATTTGTATTCTTAATTATATTCTCATTATTTGTATTCTATTCACCTAATACTCTTAATCATCCTGATAATTATATACCTGCTAACTCTATGGTTACTCCTCCATCTATTGTTCCTGAATGATACCTATTACCTTTCTATGCTATTCTTAGATCTATACCTGATAAATTAGGTGGGGTTATTACTATGTTTGGTGCTTTATTAATCTTATTAGTTTTACCTTATACTGATAGATCTGTTATTAGGGGTAACTCTTTTAAAGTTTTATCTAAAGTAATGTACTTTATTTTTATATTTAACTTTATATTATTAGGTAACTTAGGACAATTACATGTAGAAGTTCCATTTATATTCCTAGGTCAAGTAGCTACTGCTTTCTACTTTGCATACTACTTAATTATAGTTCCTGGTATCTCTATACTAGAAAATATACTATTCTATCTAGGTGTTAATCGTTAAAATATTCATTATTATTTATTCCTTTATATTATTAAATATATATCTTACTATACCAATAGATAGCTCCCTAAAGAAGGGGGCAATAAGTAAGTAAGTAAGTAAGTTGTAAATATTAATAGATTTATTTGTTGAATTATATAAACTCTTTAATCATATATATTACCATAATAATATAAGGTTTATCTATAATAAAAGAAATAGAGTACTAATACTTATATTTTTCAGTAGGTAGCTCCGAAGGAGGGGGGCAATACTATAAAGCTGAATAATATAGTACTTTTATAGATAGTATATATATATGTACATTAATATAGTTCAGCCGATAGCTCCCCTCCGAATTGATTCGGAGGGGGCAATAATATATCTATAGGAAATTAATTATTTATTATATTAGATTATTATAGGAGATTATAAATACGATAGTAAGTTAATGGTAAACTCAAGCACTTCCAATGCTTCAATGCGTGTTCGAATCACGTCCATCGTAATTTATTATTATTATTAAGTTATATTATATATTTTATTTTAGGGAATGTCGTCTAGTGGTTAAGACCTTATCTTTTTAAGTTAATTACATAGGTTCAAATCCTATCTTTCCTACTAAACAATACATATCGTATATAAATATATTAAATAAATAAATATTATGACAAATAGTGTTAGAGGATATTTACAATTACATCCTTTCCATTTAGTTGGTCCTTCACCTTGACCTGTATTCACTGCTTTTAGTTTAATGGACTTAGCTTTAAGTTTAGGTCTTACTTCTCATGGTTATATCGCTAGTAATATCGCTATTATATTAAGTATAATAAGTGTATTATATAGTATGACTTTATGATTTAAAGATATTATAGCTGAAAGTACTTATTTAGGTGATCATACTATAGCTGTTAAAAGAGGTTTAAATCAAGGTTTCTTATTATTTGTAGTTAGTGAAATATTAATCTTTGCTTCTTTATTCTGAGCTTATTTACATTCTGCTTTAAATCCTACTATGGATATTGGTATGTCTTGACCTCCTTTAGGTATCGATGTTATCTCTCCTGCTGAATTACCTTTATTAAATACTATTATTTTATTAGCTTCTGGGGTTACTGTTACTTATGCTCATCATGCTTTAATTAATGGTAATAGAACTAATACTTTATATGGTTTTATATATACTACTATATTAATAGCTTTATTTGTAGGTTTCCAATTCTTAGAATATAGATATGCTGGATTTACTATATCTGATGGTGTATATGGTTCAACTTTCTATTCTTTAACTGGTTTACATGGTTTACATATGATTATGCTAACTATTATGTTAATTATATGTACTTATAGAGTATATGATTATGATTTTACTGATAATAGTCATGTAGGTGCAGAAACTACAATATTATATTTACATGTATTAGATGTAATATGATTATTTATCTATATAATAGTATACTGATGAGGTTCATAAATATATTCAATATTATACTTATATATATTATTCATTATATAAAATATACATAATATGTATTATATCTATAAAACTTAAAATAATTATATTATAAAATAAATATAAACGATTATGATGAAATGGTAGACATATGACACTTAAGATGTCAGGGCATTAGCCATGAAGGTTCGAGTCCTTCTAATCGTAGAGATAGTTCTAATGTTGGTAATTAGAGTTATATTGTAGCTATAATGCGTAAAGCTACGACTGTTCGATTCAGTCCTATCTCAATATTATTAATACCTTACATAAAAGATATGTATTAATATTCAACCATATATATATATATATAAAATATATAAAATATATTAATACTTTAACTGAAAGGTAGGGAAATAAGTTAAGAATTAGTTTTCTAGCCCCCCTCCGAATCGAAGGATTCGGAGGGGAGCGATCGGCGGAAATAAGGTAGCTATAATTTAAAGGTAAAATAGTCGTATGTGGAGTGACGTATCTGAGTTCAATTCTCAGTAGTTACCCTTATATCGTCTTATTAGCTTAATTAGGTGGAGCAGTCGTTTTGTAATCGACAGGCTATAGGTTCGATTCCTATATAAGACATTCTATATATACTATCTAATACATTATTGCACCCCCTCCGAAGGAGGGGAGCCCAGAAGTAATTAGAATAAATATACTCTATAATAATTTCAGCAATAAATATATGAAATATTATAATAATAATATATATATATAAATAAAATATATATTTGACCATATGATCTAATGGTTATGATAGGACTTCTTCGTAGTCTTTATATGAGTTCAAATCTCATTATGGTTAATAATTAATTAATAATCACACTCATTATAGATAATCTATTTCCCCCAATTGATAGCTCCCCTCCGAATTATTCGGAGGGGGCGATATAATATATATAATCTATAAACTATAGATATTATAATGTATAAACTATTAAAATAATAAGTATTATGTACTATTAAACTTTCTGTGTTACGAAGGATTCGATTCGATTCGATTCGATTCGATTCGGAGGGGATATAATAATTTCAGTATAAAAATCTATTAAATTAGGCTATCTAATTGGTAATATTCTATAAATTATTATTATAACTTGAAGTCAAACATATAATTTTTGTCAAAGATAAATAACCTGTATTCAAAGATATTCTATTTCACGCTCCCCTCCTTCCAGATTCGATTCGTAAAGAAGGGGATATATAGTTTTAATTAATTAAATTGATTACAAGATTATATTGTAACTATATTAGTTATTTCAGCACTCCCCCCCAAAGGGGGGGGACTATTGAATAGAGACCTTTTAATTGAAGGTATAGATTATTACTTATTCAAATATTTCCTTCAAAGGAGCGATATGTTTATATTATTATCCAGTATAGATATAAATTACAAATAATAATATTTAGACTATTATTGAGTATAGGTATACTATTATCCAGTATAGGTATATTATTATCGAGTATAGATATAGTTTACAAATATATAATTATTAGACTTGTATTATTGAATATAATTATCTAATATATATAATTGTACATAATTATAAAATAATAAATAATAAAATGATAGCTATATTATCTATACTATTAATATTTTATATGAGTAAAAATAATTTAATAACGTTATTAATAGCTATAGAAATCTTATTATTAATGGTAACTATTAAAATAATCTATATAGGTAATCTATATGATGATATATATGCTACTATATTTGGTATAGTAATCATATTGTTAGCCGGTGCTGAATCAGCTATAGGTTTAAGTATATTAGTATCTTATTATAAATTAAGAGGTAAAATAGTACAAAGTATTTAATGTTAAATTATATATATTATATATGAGAAGAACCAGTTTATATTACTTTAGGTAATTGATTTAATGTAGGTGATATATGTGTTCCTTATGGTTTATCTTTAGATTCTTTAGCTTTGACTGTAATCATACCTGTGGGTATAGTAACTATAGCTGTATTAATCTATGCTATAGAATATATGTCTCATGATCCTAATCGTAATGTATTCTTAATAATATTAAGTGTATTTGCATTATTTATGACTATATTAATTATTAGTGATAATTATATTATGTTATTTATAGGTTGAGAATTTGTTGGTGTTATTTCTTATTTATTAATATCTTTTTGATCTACTCGTATTGCTGCTATGAAAGCTGCTTTATCAGCTATATTACTTAATAGAATGGGTGATACCTTCTTTATGTTAGTTTTAGGTATATTATTATCTTATTTTCATGCTATTGATTTTGAAACTATTGCTTTATCTACACCGTATACTAATACATTTTTATTAAATATAATTAGTTTATTATTATTAATGGCTGCTACAGCTAAAAGTGCTCAATTAGGTTTACATTCATGATTACTTCTTGCTATGGAAGGTCCTACTCCTGTTAGTGCTCTATTACATGCTGCTACTATGGTATGTGCTGGTGTATATTTACTTGCTAGATCTTACTTTATATTAGAATATTCTCCTAGTATATTATTAATAATATGTTGATTAGGTGGTATAACTACTTTAGTTAGTGGTTTAATAGCTATATTAACTAATGATATTAAAAAAGTAATAGCTTTATCAACTATGTCACAATTAAGTATAATGATATTAGCTATAGGTATTAGTAGTTATGATTTAGCTATATATCATCTATATTGTCATGCTTTCTTTAAAGCTTTATTATTTATGGGTGCTGGATCTATAATACATAGTTATGTATCTGAAACTCAAGATATGCGTAAATATGGTGGTTTAATTAACTATTTACCTATGAGTTATACTGCTATATTAATAGCTTCATTATCTTTAATGGCTATACCAGGTCTTTCAGGTTATTACTCTAAAGATATTATAATAGAATCTTTATATGGTACTTATACTTGTAGTGGATATATACTATATTATCTAGCTGTTTCTTCAGCTACTCTTACTAGTATTTACTCTATAAGAGTTTTATATCTTACTTTTTATAATATACCTAATAGTAATAAAAATAGTTATAAATATATACATGAGAACTTTAAAATTATAATACCTATGTTATTATTAATTATATACAGTATATATTTAGGTTATAATAGAGATTCAGTTATAGGACATATGGCATACTCATTACCATCAAATAATAATTTTATAGATACAGAATTTACATTACCTTTTTATATTAAGTTATTACCTTTAATAGCAGGTTTATCATTATCAATATTATTAGTTTATATATATGAATATACTTATAGTTTATATAGAATAGAAATATATAATTATTTCCGTAATAAATTATATTATGAACAATTATTAAATAATTTAATTATACGTAAAGTATTACATATTGGTGGTTTATTAAATAATTATACTGATAATGGATTATTACGTACTTTAGGTTCTACTGGTATAAGCAGAGGTGTACTTTATATTAATATATGAATAATATTAAATCTATTATATATATTCCTTTTAATTTCCACACTTCCCCCCTCCAAAGGAGGGGGGGACTATATTATTATAATTAAATAAATATCTATATTGTATTATACTTAATATATATTTTAACTCTTATATTTCACCCCAATTATATAATAAAACTATTATATTAAAATCCTTATTTTAATTATTAAATAAATATATTAATCTATATAACTATACTTTTATAGTATTATTAACTATACTTTAATGAGAAATAACATAATTAACTATTTCAGATACATAACTATATAAATCTATATAACTATTTCCATAACTATTATTAGTACTATAACTATATATATACTATATATGCGGAAATGTATATATGACTATTACTTTTATTAGTTCTATAACTATTATTAACTATACTCTCTATGTGGAATAATATATATAACTATTATTAACTATATCCTCTATGTGGAATAATCTATATAACTATACTTTTATTAGTATACTTTTATTATTAACTATTTCTACCGATAGATAACTATACTATGTCTATAACTATAACTATACTATGCTCCCCCCCGAAGGGGGGGAGCTACCTGCTGAAGAGTCTATAAGACTATACTTTAGTATTTCAGCATCGAAGGGGGGAATTACTATTATTAACTATACTATATAAATATATATAACTATACTTTTAATATTATATTTTTATAAGTAAATATACTAAACTATATTATACTAAACTATACTATCTATGCTCCCCCCCTTCGGGGGGGAGCTACCTGCTGAATTATCTATATGACTATATTTTTATTATTAGGCTTTTAGTATTAACTATACTATACTTTACTATATATGTGAAAATGTATATACTATCTATATGACTATACTATATTCTAGTATACTATTTATACGAAAATGTATATACTATATATGTCTATACTATATATGCCCCCCCCTTCGTTCTCCGCACCCTCCAAAGGAGGGGGCGTAAAGAAGGGGGGGGAGCTACCTGCTGAATTATCTATATGACTATACTTTTATTATTCTACTATATATGCGGAATACCCCCCTCCGATTGGAAGGATTCGGAGCTACCTGCGGAAATATAATTATATGCACTTATATATAAGTATAACTATAATGAATTAAACATTACTATATCTGAGATAAGATAAATGTAATGTAAGATAAATGTAATGTAAGATAAATGTAACATAAATGTATATATAAATATAAGATTATGTATTAAAGTGTATATGAACTATATATTATGTTATAGACCATAACTACAACGGAATGCCCCCCCCCCTTCGGGGGGGGGAGCTATCGGTGGAAATAGAAAAGTTAATAAATAAATAGATATAAGAATTTATAGGAGAATATACTGAATAAATATACATATGAATTGTTGACTAATTGGCAAGTCATTTAGATTTGGTCTAAACTATACACGTTCGAGTCGTGTCTATTCAATAATAATAATACTACTAAATTATAAATAATCATATAATATATATAGCTCCCCTCCTTTTGGAACCAAAAGGAGGGGGTAGAAAGATATTTAAATATGTATTACTAGCTTAATGGTAGAGCCCCCCAATGTCACTGAGGAAGCTGTCAGTTCGAATCTGATGTAATACGTTAAGGTCAATTTTACTTATTGGTACAGTTAAATTATTTGCTATATAATTCCTATATTAGGATCAGTGTTCGATTCACTGATTGGCCGATATATTACTATACTATATTCTAATAAACTATAATATTATGTTATATTCAATTACACACCCCTCCGAAGACGCTGAAAGATTATATTTATATTTTTATAATAAATAAAGTAATCATATATGATCCCCCTTCAGCGCTGAAGTATATATTTCTACATTATAATATATCTCTCCGCGCCCCCCTCCGAAGGAGGGGGGCGTAATATAGAATGTCTATACTATATACTAGTTATTAATATAATAATGTCTATACTATTTACTAGTTATTAATTTATGCGCTCCCCTCCGAAGGAGGGGGGCAATAATAATGTATTTTATCTATACTATATACTAGTTATTTAGATAATAATGTATTTTATCTATACTATATACTAGTTATTTAGATAATAATGTAATTTATAACTGTTTATATTTCCGTACTCCCCCCCCCCTTCTATACGCCCCCTCCTTTGGAGGGTGCGGAGAATGAAGGGGGGGGACATTAATATTGATCTCCATAATAATTAATTAGTGATAGAATATTAGTCTTTACTTATAGAATATTCCCGCCGATCGCACCCCTCCGAATTGATTCGGAGGGGGGCGTAATAAAATATATAGAATATTAGTCTTTACTAATACAAAGATAATACTAGTCTTAACTAAGATATATATAATATTAGTCTTTACTAATATAAATTCAAATAGATATAAGTTAATTATATATAAATACTCTTTTCAAATATACTTTTCAAATAGAAAGAAGTTAATTATATACTAATTCAAGTAAAGTAGAGATAAGTTAATTATATATATTAATTCAAATAAAATAGAGATAAGTTAATTATATATACTAAATCTTATAAAGATAAGTTAATTACTATTATTCCGCGCTCCCCCCCCCTTCTAAAGAAGGGGGGGGGTGGCATATATATATTTTATTCAATAATCTACTAGACATATAGTATAAAGGTAATACACATTACTACGGATAATGTTATATAGGTTCGATTCCTATTATGTCTTATGCTTTTAGTATTTAGTATAATTCTATTAGTATTTATAGCTTCTAATAAGGCTGTCAACTTTCATTTAAATAGATTAGCTTCTATAGGACTACTATATGTCCTTTATCTTACATATAATTGTATAGATTTAAGATATAGTCAATTTACTTTATATAATGATTGATTTAAATTAAATGATACTAATATTCCTCTTGTTTATTTACAAATAATATTAGTATTAATATTATTAATTTATACTACTGTTAAACAAAGATATACATTAGATTCTAAATGAATATATACATTAGTTTATATAAATTTAATAGGTTTATTATTATTCCCTATGGTTAATGATTTATTATTACTTTATATAATTATTGAATTACAAAGTTATTCTTTATATATTATAACTGGAATACATAGTAAATCATATAATAGTACTAGAGGTAGTATGCTATACTTCGTTACAGGTGGTATCGCTAGTATCGGTATTCTTCTTGCTACTTATTTTGTATATAATAATGTAGGTAGTTGTAATATTACTGATATTTCTAACTATTATTTAATACATAATTATAATAATAATTTCTATAATGCTATAGATATCTTAATATTAGCTTTAGTATTTAAAATGGGTTTAGCTCCATTACATTCTTGAAGTATAGCTGTATATAATTATGCTCCTACATATATAACTGCTTATATCTCAATAGTAGCTAAATTATCTATATTATCATGAATATATACTAATTCTAATTTAATTCATACAGATATAATAATATTAGTATTTTATGCATCAATAGCTGTAGCTGCTTATAAACCATTATTTCAAATTAATATAAAAACTATATTAGCTTATAGTGGTATATTAAATTTTGGTTATTTATTAATACCTGCATGTTTACAAGATATATCTTTTTATGTATATTTAATACAATATTTAATGACACATATATTAATATTTATAAGTTTATTAGCTATAAATAAGTTTGTAATTACACCATCAAATATATGATCACCAATATTACGAGTTAATCAATTAATAATACCTAATAAGTTATTAGTAACAGTATTAATATTATGTTTTTTATCATTAATAGGAATACCACCATTACCAGGATTTTATGGTAAATATTATGTAATACAAAGTTTAATTAAATATAATTATACTATTGAAGCTTTATCTATAGTAATATTTAGTGTTATAGCTACATATTATTATGCATTTATTATTAAACAATTAGCATCTAATTATAATCTTTCAATAAATAAGCCTATTAATAGAACTTTAAGTTTAACAATAAGTACATTAGTAGTTATATTTATATTATATTATACATATTTATCTAATATATTAGAAGTGTTAAGTATATCGATAGTATAATGTTTACAGCATACATGATATTAAGTCCAATAGTAGCTATAGCATTAGTAGGATTAAACTGATTATTAGCTACTAGTAATTCATATATTGAAAAAAGTGGTCCTTTTGAATGTGGATTTACTTCTTATCAACAATCTAGATCAGCATTTAGTGTTGCTTTTATATTGGTCGCTATATTATTCTTACCTTTTGATTTAGAAATATCTTCTATATTACCTTATGTAATTAGTCCTTATAATAATGGCCTTTATGGTTTAATTATATTAATTATATTCTTATTCTTATTAGTTGTCGCTTTTATAGTTGAAATACAATTAAAAGCTTTACAATTAAATAGAGAATTTGTAGATGATGGCCCTATTTCTATATTATATAATATAAATAAATAAATAAAATATTCAATATCTTATATATACTATATATAATTATATTATTCTAATTGCCCCCCTCCGAAGGAGGGGAGCTATCGGCGGAAATTTATTAATAATAAGTTATATATTAACTATACTATTCTTTATCAGTGAAAATATAACTAATATTAATCATATCTTGTTTGATATCTATTATTTTAATATTAATTCTATCTTGTTTGATATCTATTATTAATATATTTGTATATTATTACTTAATAATCTTTTTAATTAATTAATTATTTAATTTTATATTGATTATTAAAGTTTACTATTTGTTTTCTATATTCTTACCTTCGGATATATATTCTATATTGATTTTAGTATCTTAATTCATATTCTATACTCTTGCCTCCCCTCCGAAGGAGGGGAGCGATCGGCGGAAATATTCTATATTCTATATTATATATTCTATATTCTATATTGATTTTAGTATCTTAATTCATATTCTATATTGATTTTAGTATCTTAATTAATATTCTAATAGATTATTCTTTCAGTCTATAGCTTCCCCCCCCTTCGTTTCTGCGCACCCCTCCAAAGGAGGGGGGCGTAAAGAAGGGGGGGGGGAGTGCATATATATTATGTATTATATTATCTATTATATTATAGTTATGTTAGAACTATTTATACTTTCCCACCAATTGTAGTATAAGTAGCTATTAGGGAGGATTTATATATCTCTATTATATTATATTCTATTATATTATATTCTATTATATTCTATTATATTACGCACCCCTCCGAATCAATTCGGAGGGGGGCGATCGGCGGAAATATTCTATTAATACAGTTATATATTTACATTCTGTAGTTATTATTGTAATTTATATATTTATATATTTACATTATGTAGTTATTATTGTAATTTATATATTTATATATTTACATTATGTAATTAGATTCAATTAATACTGTTATATATGTAAATTATGTAGTTAAATTCTATTTATACTGTTATATATTAACAATTTGTATTTAAATTCTATTAATACAGTTCTATATTAACATTTTATAGTTATTATTGTAATTAATACAGTTTTATATTAACATTATGTAGTTATTATTATAATTAATATATTTCTATATTAACATATATGTAAGTTATATTAAGAATAATCAAAAAGCCATAATATAGTTGATATACATTGGCAATATTATAATATCCGTACTCCCCCTCCGAAGGAGGGGGCAATAAAGTTTAATAGATTAACCCCTAATAGCTTGCAGCTATTGTGGAAGCAGAGATATTTAGTTCTCCGAAGACAAAAAGAGATTATATTATTAGTTATCAATTGTATAAATTAATATATAGAGATTATATTATTAGTTATCAATTGTATATTAATATTTTCGTACTCCGAATGCAAAAATAGATTATATTATTGCCGAAATAAGATTTATATATCGATAAAATATTAGCTAATATAAACTAGTAAATAATTAAATTATGAATGCCCCCCCTTCGGGGGGGAGTTATCTAAAGGGAGTTATCTTATTAACCAGTAGCCTCCCTTCTATATAATCACTGAATTAGTTATAATAAGTCAGTAATAATCAAAGCTACTTTCATAAATAGATTAGAGAATTAGAATAATCAATTTACATATATATTTATAGTTACTTTTATAGAATGTATATATCATATTATTAGAATAATCAATTGACATAAATCTTTATAGCTACTTCATAGAATGTTTATTGATTTATATTACTGATTAAATAAATATTCGCCCCCCTCCTTTGGAGGGGTGCGCAGAAATATATTATCTTAAATATAGATTAAGTTCACTATTGGATTAATATAAAAGGTATAATATATTCTATTATACACACTTATATAATTATAATCTTATCTTTTTAATTACACTCCCTTCCTTTGGAAGGGAGCGCATAAAGTTATTTCATCTTATTGATAATTATGATGCAATTGAGGCCCTTATATCAATTATATCAATTATATATTATTTCCGTATTCTATTCTATTATATTCTATTAATACAGTCAATAATAATATTTCAGTAGGTAGCTCCGAAGCAGGAGTGCGTAATAATAAAAAGATAGTCTATTAATCTTATTAATTATATTTCTGTATACTACTATATAACATATATCTAATAGCTTCTTACTATATGTATTATTACATAGTTTAATATTCAGTATATAATATAGCTTTTAGGTATAATAATATAATGTAATGTTATTTTAACTATAAATTATTTATGAATATTTAGAGTGTGGGGTCATAATAATAAATTATAAAAATAGATATATAATTACGTTCACCCCCTCCTTTGGAGGGGGTGCGTATATTACCTAATAACTTCCCTTCGAAGAAGGGTGAATATAGATTTATTAGACATTATGAATAAATAAAACTTAAAAGTTATTATAATAAAAACTATCCTTCGAATATACTTATTAAACATAATTAATAATAACAACTAAAAAGTAAATAGAATATAACTAGTTAATCGTACATTCTATTTCAGTACTCCACCCCTTCAGAATGAAGGGGTGGGGCATTATCTAATAATAATAATAAACTATAATTAATTTCAGCCCTATTAATATAGTTATAACACTATATATTATATATTGTCTATTCATATTTTTACATTTATATCTATATTGTAATATGTTGTTAATCATATTATATCGACTATATAATCATATATTTGATATATAATCTTTTATTTAATCTTTGGAAGGGTGCGTATAAATTATATAAGAAGTATATTATTTCAGCATCCCCCCCGAAGGGGGGGCATTCAGTGCTTCTAGATAAGTGGGCATTTAGTTATTTAATTTAAATCTGTTATTTTAATCTTTATATATATTTAACTAATTTAATATTTAACCACTAATCTATATATAGATATCTTAATTTAACTTTTAAAGTATAATAATAATACATACGTTATACTTTATAGTATTTATTAGTAATTCTATTAATATATTGCTTATTGAAATTAATATTCGCCCCCCTCCTTTTTACAAAGGAGGGGTGCGCAGAAATAGATAATCTTAATTATATTCTATCCAATGACTTTAATTAAACTATAACTAATTATATTATTTCCGCGCTCCGAATCCTTCGATTCGGAGGGGGGCATTCAGTAGGTAGCTCCCCCCCGAAGGGGGGGCATTCAATACTTATTTATACAGATATATATATATAACTAGCTATATACTACTATATTAGTCTATATTATAATATACTTTATAAAACACATAAATTGTAGTCTGATTATAAACATTAATTCATCTATTAATTTCAGCATAATAAACCTTTTGATATATAACTCAATGATTTCAACCAATCGATAGCTCCCTTCTTTCGATTCGTTTCTGCGCACCAAAGGAGCGTAAAGAAGGGGTATTATTATAAAGAAGGCATTATAATATTATAATGTACATATAAGAACATATAGATATATTACTTCTATTTATTCAATGTGTAGTTTATTCCGCGCTCCCCCTCCTTCGGAGGGGGCTATAAAATATAATACTTTTCCTTATTCAAGATATAGTCTATATAGTAATAATACTTAATACTTATTACTTAATACTTATTCGATATAAAGTAGTATATATAGAGATAAACAAAATGTTATATATATGGTAAAATAATTATTAGTATACTTATTCAATATATAAATTTCAGTTATAATAGTGAAAGTTTAATTATATATTATTAATAAATAGCTGTTTATACTAACTTTTACATTTATACTTATACTTACATTTATATTTACTTTTACGGTTATTTAATTAGTTTTATACTTATATTCAATGTATTAGTATATGTTGATTAATATAATTCACTGTAGATATAAGATATATTTAACAAATATTTGATATATACTCAATATTATTGTATATCTTACCGTGCACCCCTCCTTCGGAGGGGTGCGTAATATAGATTATCTATACTTTTTATTTAAACTTATTTCCGCAGGTAGCTCCGAATCCTTCAGTTCCTAACCAGTTCCAGTTCCAGAAGGAGGGGGGCATTCCGAAGGCATTCAAAAGAAGAGGGGAATATTATTTATTTTAAGTAATACTATGTATTTGTTATACATATTAATTATATTTTAATTATTAACACTTATTTATAACTTTATATCTTTTACGAAAGTTAATATTATTTATTGTGTATTTTATATATTTGATATTCGCACTCCTCCAAAGTTCAGAAATAGGTATAACAATACTAATATATGTTTACTATATTTCCACCGATCGATAGCTCCCCCCAAAGGGGGGCATACTGAAATGTTTATCAATGCTTATTTATACTTATTTATGCTTATTAATGTTTATATATAGATTTATATATAGATTTATCTATAATTATCAATATTTATTTATTATTATATTTATCTCTGTTTATATATACTAACTATTAAGATTTATAGTTTTTTATTATATAAGATCTTTCTATAGTTAGACATTCTTTATATTTTTATGCTCATTTGGAGTCGGAGTCGGAGCTATCTGCTGAAATATTAAGTAACCACCCCGCTGCTTAAGCAGCGGGGAAGAGTGGAATATTAGAAAGTAAAGTATAGTATAGTATAGTAAAGTTATTATCCTTATTTTATTATATAAAATTATATAACTATTTAACTAGTATTTCATAAATATATTTAGTTTTCAAATAAACCATTTGATATATAAACTATATTGATATATATTATTATTTCTGCGCACCCCTCCTTTGGAGGGGGGCGAATACTTACTATTCAATATATAATTATATTTAACTAATATTTAGATATCACAAATACATATTATGGTATTAATTATAATAGTATAGATATCACAAATACATATTATGGTATTTAGATTATTATAATAGTTTTGATAGGTTAGTCTAGTAGATAATATTATTAATAATTAGTTTTCACGTTTATAGAACTTATCTAAATTATATTCTTGCCGCAGAACTAATTTAGCATATTAATAAAGGACTATTAAATATACAGAAGACTATGATAATAATGTTTATTACTAAATTAATATATCCTTATACTGTATATAGATTAAATTATATTTTATTATACAAAAATAGACTAAAATTAAGATTAATATAAGATATTGAATATAATTAATTAACGTAAATTAATAGTTTATTACTTTCCTCCGCTCGTAATATAAAATATATATAAAGTAGTATAATTATTGTTATTTCAAACCTTTATAAAGACATTATAAAGTAGACTGTATTTATAAAATTAAATACATATTATTATCTCTTTTAATTAATTTCACATATGCAGTTATTGAGGAAAGACATAATATTATTACTTGATCTTATCTATCTGATGATATATTACTTGATTATTATTTCAGAAGGAGGGGGACATATATATTATAGTTAGTATATTTGAATGTTCGTAAATAGTTAATTACTATCAATGGTGATAATTTCAATTCTTTTATAATATTAGATAATATTATTATTATTTTATTAAAGTATGTATATATGTACATTTATATATATATATTATATTATTAATATTTGGTATTCGCACCCCTCCTTTGGAAAAAGGAGGGGTGCGCAGAAAGAATAAATCTATATAAATTATATACAGATATTTTATAATCTTTCAGTTTTCCGTATAATGAATTGTTCGATATAACTAGATTAATTATATATTTGTAGATCTTATATATTTTCCGTAAGAATAAATCTATACTTAAGATACATTATTATTATTATTATTATTTTAATTAATTAAATTACTTATTTTCCTTTTAATTGAAAATGCCCCCCCCCCGAAGGGGGGGGAGCACTGAAATTATTAAATGAAAGCAATAAGTAGGTATAAAAGAATTACATAAATGTATTATTCAAATAACACAATATATAGAAAAGTGGACAAGATATTAATATTATTGATACAGTTTATTAGGTAAACATTTGATATTAGTCTATTATTCACTTATTTCTGGAATTAAAAATTATATATTTAAATTAACTCTCTAGTTATTGAAGGTATTATAAAGTTTATAAACTATTATATTTCCGCACTCCAAAGGCAAGAATATATATTATATTTATATTTCAATATGTATAAAAATTATAGATTATTACATATTCACTTTAATCTTCAGTTAACATATTTGTCATTTATCATTGGTACTAATCATAGTATAGATTTTATATTATTATTATTTACCACTGGTACTAATCATAGTATATATTTTATATATTATATCAAAAGATATATTTCGTTTCTGCGCACCCCTCCAAAGGAGGGGGGCGTAAAGAAGGGGATATAAATAGATAGATTTCCGCAGGATATAATTAATATCAAGTATTAGTAGTAATAGTAGTATAATATATTAGATAGTATAATAAAATACATTTAAGTAGTAGTATAACTATTAGATAATTAGTATTAATATTTCCGCGCTCCGAATCCTTCGATTCGGAGGGGGGCATTCAGCAGGTAGCCCAAAGGGGGGACATATATTGTATAATTTGTATTTCAAGTAGTAGTAGTAGAACTATTAGATAGTATAATTTGTATTATTTATGCATTAATATTTCAGTGCTCCCCCCCCCCTTCTTTACGAAGGGGGGGCAGTCAGACTTGTTATTATGTAATATACGTAATATACACTAATTCTAATAAATATATTAGTCAATGAATAGTAAATACTTATTAGTTTATTTATTTTTGGAAAAAGGAGGGGGGCGAATATTAAATTCAATAAGATTATATATATATATTATGATATATTTCAGTGCTCCCCCCCCTTCGGGGGGGGGCATTCAGCATTTATAAATCAATATCCATATATATTATTGTAGATTATATTTATAGGAGACTTAACTGTTATTAATTATAAGGATGTATGACTGAGAGGTTTAAGGTGTGATATTTGAGCTATCAAGGTAATTACCCACGTGTTCGAATCACGTTGCATCCGTAATACTAGTATTAAACTTATATATTTCAACAGGTAGCTCCCCTCCGAATAGAAGCCTTTCAGTTACTAACCAGAAGGAGGGGGACATTCCGGAAGTTAATGAATATTTAATTAATATTAACTATATTATTGCTTTTTGGAAATTATATTTAAATCTATTATATTAAATTATATTAATATTAAAAGTGTTAAGTTATATTATTCCTCCCCTCCTTCGGAGGGGAGGGCGGAAGTTATATTTAAGTGTTAAGTTATATTAGATGTATTAAAGTTATATTAGATATTAATATTATAATTAATTAGTTAATTAGTTAGTTAATGAATGTTTAATATATTTATATTAGATGTTATAAAGTTAGTTATTATCCCTCGCTCCCCCTCCAAAGGAGGGGGGCAGCAGTATTTTATAAAGGCATTAGTTATTTAATGATCATGGCGAAATGGTATACGCGATTAGCTTAGGACTAATTTTTTATGGGTTCAAATCCCATTGATCATATATTATATATTTTATTATATTTTATATTTATATTTTATGACTTTAATTTATTTTATTATTTCAGCTACTACTTCAATATTTAGTAGATTATTTAATAATAGTAAAGGGATTATATTAATATCGAGTATATTAATTGTATTACCTACGATTTATGATTGAGCTGAATTAGATATTTATTATACATCTGATGGTATAGCTGACATATTTATATTATTAACTGCATATTTATTACCATTATCTATTATATCAAATTGAAATAGTATTAATGTTAAATTATACTATGAATTAATACTTAATTTAGGTATTATATTATTAATTAATTTTATGTGTCAAGATATGTTATCTTTCTATATTTATTTTGAAGCTTCTTTAGCTCCTTTATTTATATTAATTGGTTTATATGGTGCTAGTAATAGAGAAAAAGCTGCTGATTATATTTTAATATATACTTTATTATCTTCATTATTTATGTTAGTAGCTATAGCTTTATATGAAGTTTTATTAGGTAATACTGATTATCAAGCTGTTAGTTTAGTTTTATTATCTATTGATTTACAATCTATATTATTTATTGCTATTTCTATAGGTATTATGGTAAAAACACCATTAGTACCAGTACATACATGATTACCAGTAGTTCATTCAGAAAGTCCTTTAGCTGGTTCAATGCTATTGGCTGGTGTTATACTTAAATTAGCTGTATATGCTATAATACGTTTATTATTACCTACTTTATCAGATGCTGTAGTATTATATACTCCAATAGTCTATATGATATGTTTAATAACTATAATATATACTAGTATAATTACATTAAGACAAACTGATTTAAAAGTTATAATTGCCTATAGTTCTATTTCACATATGGCTGTATGTATATTAGGTATAATGTCTAATACAGTTATAGGAATTAATGGAAGTTTAATACTTTGTATAGCTCATGGTTTTGTTTCACCTGCTTTATTTATTATTGTAGGAGGTATACTATATGATAGATATCATAATCGTCTTGTATATTATTATCAAGGTTTATTAAATTATATGCCAATATTATCTATATATTTAATATTATTAAGTTTTTGTAATGTAGGAACTCCTTTAAGTGTTAACTTTATAGGTGAATTATTATCATTATCAGGTGCAATTAATAGAGTACCTTTATTAGGTAGTATATGTTTAATATCAGTATTATTATCAGCTTCATATATGTTAAAATTAACTAATAGATTAACTGGAGGTATTAAAACACCTTATGTATCTTTAACTAGTGATTGTACATATAGAGAACAATTCTTATTAATATCATTAATAATACCAACTATATGATACGGTATATATCCAAATGGTATAATAAATATGATATGATCAATACCTAAATTATTATATATATTCTATATACATAATATATATCTGTACTTTGAAAGTATATATATATAATTAAATAATATACTGTATTTGTAAGTATTCGCCCCCCTCCAAAGGAGGGGTGCGCAGAAATATTAATATAATTAAGCAATATAGTGTAATAGGAAACACCTAAGACTCATGTTTTTATAATGATAGTTCGACTCTATCTATTGCAAATAGGAATATAAGAATATATTAATAACTGAATTATAGCTCAATGGTAGAGCGCTCCACTCATAATGGATTGATCTCAGTTCAATTCTGAGTAATTCAACATTAATACCCATTCAATCATAATGAATATGATGTTGATTCAGATAAAATGCTATATAGAGACATAACACATGCAAATAGAATAATATTCTGTGTACAGGTGAGTAAAAATAGATAGAGATATCTAAATTAGATTAAGGTAATAGTGTAACCTAATATACTAGCCTAAGAACTATAATTGATGATGGAAGTCATAACGATCACATATGCTAATTAGCATACTACTATTAGTAGCAGCAGTGAGGAATCATTGACAATGACCGTAAGGTTGATCATGTTATCTATAAGAAATATAATAAGTTATTATAACTAATCTTAAATTATATAATTTGTATATAAATATAGTTTTATACTATAAATATATATATATATATATAGCTACACTATTTTCTTATTTATAAGTTTAGAGTGTAAATTTAACATTAATATTAGGTATATTTCACCTTATAATTTAATAATGATAGATTATAAAGGTAAGTTCTAACCAATGTATGTGCCAGCAGTTGCGGTGAGACATCAAGAGCGAGCATTAATCTACCTTGGCCTAAAGAACCTGTAGATTGCTTATATAAGAGCTAGAATATATTATAGATATAAAGTACTACTGTTATAGAGATAAAATACGATAACAACAGTACTACTGCATAATATATATTAATAATATATTGACATTGAGAGGTGAAAGCTATAGTAGCGATATGGATTCGATACCCATGTAGTTATAGCCGTGAACTATGCATACTATATAGAAATACGAAGGTGTAAAGTATGCCGCCAGACTAGTACGTTTTCACGAATAAAATGCAAGACATTAGACGGTTATATATAAAGGCAGTGGAGTATACTGTTTAATTGGATGATACCCCTTAAACCTTACCTATTTTTGAATAATATTTATATTTTTATATATATATATTACAGGCGTTACATCGTTGTCGTCAGTTCATGCTTTATGGTATATTATTAAGTTATTTAATGAACGTTAACCTCTTTCACTAATATAATAAAGTGAATCAGTATCTTTGATAAAAGATAGGAAGTAGAGGCTTAAGACTAATCATGATGACCCATATAAATAGGGCTACAGGTGTACTACAATTATTTACTTAATTATAAGTTATATAAATAACTATATATTAATATAAATTATTAAGATTAACATTCTATATAATTGGATTATTAACTGCAATTTGTTAATATGAAAAAGGAATTGCTAGTAATCATAGACATAGAGAGCTATGGTGAATTATACATATATTTCGCACTAATCACTCATCAATAGCATAGATAAGACCTTTATAGATAAACTATATATGTTGTCTATGATATGCTATAAGTTGAAATACAGTTCGAGTAAGGGAACTTGCTCGGGATTTATAATAAGATTATATATTCATACATACATATATATACATATTTTCGTATATCACTCCGAAGCCTTTCAATTTCAATTTCAATTTCAATTTCAATTTCGATTCAGAGGAAGACATAAAAAGATATATATTACATATATTTCCATCAATAATCAAAGGAATATTTCCATCGATCGATAGCTCCCTCCCAAAGGGAGGGGACATATATTTATATACGTATTTATATACTCTGTATATTTACACTATTGCCCCCTCCGAATCGAATGATTCGGAGGGATAGGCGGAAATATAATAATTTGTCATATCTTATGTATATTATAATATAAATACTATAATAGTTTATGTGTATAATAATATAAATTCTATAATAGTTTATATATATAATAATAGTTTATATGTAGAATAATAGTAATATCATAATTCAACGCTCCCCCCCTTCTTTACGCCCCCCTCCTTTGGAGGGGTGCGCAGAAACGAAGGGGGGGGTGAGATAGCTTATATCTTAACGGTAAAGAGACTGATTGATAATCGGTAAATATAAGTTCGATTCTTATTAGGCTAATATATAGTATAGAAGACCAATAATAAATAAGACATGCAATTAGCATTAGCAGCAAAATACATAGGAGCTAGTATAGCTACATTAGGATTAGGAGGAGCAGCCATAGGTATTGCTTTAGTATTCGTAGCTTTAATTAATGGTACATCACGTAACCCTTCATTAAGAAGCACATTATTCCCTCAAGCTATTTTAGGATTTGCTTTAAGTGAAGCTTGTGGTTTATTCTGTTTAATGATCTCTTTCCTTTTATTATACGCTGTATAATTTAATAATTAATTTATTCATTATTATTTATATCTATCTCCTATTACATAACAATATATACATATATTATCTTATCTTCTATTACTTAATAGTATATACATATATTATCTTATTTTCTATTACTTAATAGTATATTCAGATATTACTTATCGCCCCCCTCCTTCGGAGGGGGATTGAATTTATATTACTACTGATAGTTTATATTTAATCTTACACATAACTATGTATACTGCTATTGAGATCTATATTTCGATATATAGTTATATTTTAATATAGTTATTATATAGTTAGAGCCAATTATATAAATAAGACTAATATATATCATTCCGCCGATAGCTCCCCCTTCGTTTATGCGCACCCCTCCTTTGTAAATTTGGAAATTTGGAAAAAGGTGGGGCTATAGTTAATATGTCACTCCTAATTGAAATTAGTATTGATTATTAGTTGACTGTGTAATATTATTTATTTCAGTAAGGCAAATATATTTATATACATTACATTACATTATATTACATTATATTACATTATATTACATTACATTATTGACTTAATATATTAGTATAGAACTTTATATTTAGTATTGATATACATAGATTAGTTTATAATTTTATAATTTCCGCAGGTAGCTCCCCTCCGAATTCTTCGATTCGGAGGGGGGCAATAGTATAGATATAAAGAGATTAGTATCTAGCTTTATAATTAGTATTGATCTATATACAGATAGTATTTATCTTTATTATTTCCGCGCTTCCCCTCCACTAGAGATGGAAAGTTGAGTCACCTCAACCTCAAAGAACCGTACGTGTAGATCACCCTACATACGGGTCACCCTAATATCACAAGTGAATTTTTATTTAGGTATTTCCTTATACCCTTTTTATTTACTTGTGGCTTCCATTCCTACGGTGTTGATCTTTATGACATCATGAATGTATTAAAACTAAATTATCAATTTTATTACGAGCACCACCTTTGGCTATAAGGTTGATATGATGAATGTGTAAAGCCTTATTTCAACCTATAGAGGATTCCATTAGTGTGCCCTTGCAATGAGGACATATGTTATTTTGTTTGACTATTAGACGTTGTTTGAAAGGAGCTGATTTACCTAAGGCTTTGAAATTAACATTTGTATTGAATTCAATAATCTTCATGTAATCTTTGTGATATGCATGAATACCTATAATATTTCTAAGTATCACGTATTTTCTAAATGTAAGTAGTTGTGATGCATTTCCTACGTCTACTAAATATATTGTTTTTGAATTGTCAATATATCTAGATTTGGAATTTGTTTTTCCATGGAAAACTCATTTTACATTTATTACTTTGAAATACTGAGTATTGTATCTTTTTGTACCCAAGACCTTAGGGGTTAGGAAGTAGTAACTAGCGATCTTAATTCTACCTCATTTTCTATGTTTTCTTTTAGCTCATTTTCATACTATATGATATATAGCATTACGAACAGTGTCTCTATAATGAGAGGAGTTACCCATGTTATAGTAGTTAGATCATCCTATAAAAATAGAATTTAATCTAGCAATTAGATTATATGAGTATAAATTCATAGATTTCTTAAATATCTCCCTTATTTTATCAATGAATGTTTTAACCTTATCTTTATTAGGGTATAATGCTATACCTCTACTTCCGGCATGGTCAGTATAAAAGACATGTCTTTTAATACTTCATTTATCTTGATATTTCAGAGTATAACCTATGAAATCTAATTGACTTCCCTTATCTTTGAGTCTAAACATTTTAGTTTTTTCATTGTTAAGAGTTAAGCCTCTATCGGCTAATAAATTATCGAATTATATCTGGTTTAATATAGTTCACCATTATATGTTTTGATCTTGCTATAACAACAAAATCATCGTCATATCTAACATATGCAAGTGCTGAGCTTACACGTGTACGTGAACCATCTTTAAGTTTAACTGTAATTTTTTACTTTTTGTTAAAGGAAATAACGCTTCCATTATAACCTTCTCCAATCCATTAAAAGTAAAGTTAGCTAATAAAACACCACTTGAAATTCATGCTTTTACGAATATTAATAATTTTGAATGTATAAATAAGTTATCAATCAATCATGTATGATTAAGGTTATCAAAGAAACCTTTAATATCGGTATCCAATATCCATTTGTTTTCTGGTAGTAGTCGAGATAAGTTATTCATCAGATTATTACTAGAAGTATTTTTCAATATTTTTGTTTCATCAATAGTATTAAGATGAGTTCTAAGATAAGTTATAGCATTCTATAGAAGAACGATATGGTCTAAAACCAAAACTGTGTGGATCACTTGTCATTTCTATTAGAGGTTCCAGCACTAGGTTTATTAATAGTTGTAGTGCTCTATATCTAAGAGTAGGTATACTAATAGGTCTTAGTTTCCCATTCGCTTTTGGTATTCAAACTCTTTTGACAATATCAGCCTTATAATTTTTAGGGTATTTAACTGTAGATTTCAATAATTCTACTAAGTATTGGTATAGTTCTTTATCACTATCTAATCATTTTATATATATATTATCTATTCCAAAAGTACGAGACCCTCTATATTTCGATAATTTATCTACTGCAAACAGTCTAAAAGCCAATGAATTTACATATGTTAATTGTTTATTCATGACTTCTTTATAATTAACACCGTATATGTTAGCTTAATTAACTAATTCCATTTGTTGTTTAAATACTACCTTTCTAACTATTCCTAAGATTTTATTATCAGGTCAAATAAGTAAACCTTTAGCTACCGATTTCAAATATTCATCATAATGTTTCGTATCGTCCTCAATCGTTGAGTAGCTACATTTAAGGGTTAGCTGATTCATATTAAGGCATTGTGAATTCTGCTTTTGTCCAATATGTTCAACTCTTGGCTATTGTAATATTTTCCTATCCCTAGGATTCTATTTGATGATATTTCTGACATTACTCAGAACATTTGCTTCTTCACTTATTTTACCCCTGTGTATTCTATTAATATTTAGTGTTAACCTTATGATTAATAGGTTGTAATATACAACTATATTTCTAGTGAAATATACATACAGACTTACAACAGTATCCTTATATTTAAGTAAATGAGATCAGACAGTCTCTCATGTCAACTGTAAGTCCATGTTTTGTTATGTTAGTCTTCAGGCTATTGCCTTGGATAGTTTTTATGTTCTCCTCTATTTTGGTATTCTTGTTGATGGATCTTGAACGTACGCATTCAACTACGTCCATTACAATTATTGAATTCACTATAAATTTCAGAAAATATAGGTATTGCTGAACCAATTTTAAAACAAGGATTCACTTAAAAACACCACTAAAGTTAGGTCTAGGATACTAGATACTACACTGAGAGTTTGTATCTTTCACACAACCTTCAAAGACTACCTCGTTGGATAGGTTTCCCGTGTTTATACCCTTATGTAATGAGTTAATCATTAATCCATCCATAATAGGTATTCATATTATTAATACTATTATTAGTATAATAATATACGAACCACTAACAAACTGTCGTAAGAATCCTTCGATTCGGAAAAGTATTGATCTATATATATTAGTATATAGTTTTATTATTTCCGCCTATCCCTCCGAATCATTCGATTCGGAGGGGGGCATTCAGCAGGTAGCTCCCCTCCGAATCCTTCGGAGGGGGACAAAAGATGGTAAAGATATCTAAATATAATGTATCTACTTAAAATATATTCACTTATTGATATATTATATTATATATTAAATATATTCTCCTATTGAATATAATAATACATATATTCTTACATATTATAAAGATATTTACTTAAAATAACTTTAATGATAAAATAGTACATAAAGTCTTACATATTATATTATAAATTAATTATATAACTAGATTTAGTTAATGGATTCAAACTTAATAGATATACGTATTCTATATTGCTTGCCCCCCTCCGAATCAATTCGGAGGGGAGCTATCGATTGGCGGAGATTAATAGAGATATTACTAATTGTTTTAATCGTATACTTCATATGTCTCCACTCAAATATAATATAATCGAATGATTCGGCTGAAATATATTTAAATTAACTATTAAGTGTTATTATATTTTATATATCATTTAAAATCACAAGTGTAGTTAAAGTTAATAGGCATATACAGGTATATATACTCAATAAAGTAGTATATTTACTAATATTATTATTATATAATATCCCACTGAATTATATATCTGATATTTAATAAATGTGTAAGCAATCTCTTGATTATAAAGCTTATAGTATTTAGTGTTTAATTATTAATAAGAATTATATTCAATAATCCTGTTATTATATTAAAACTTATTATTGCCTTCTTTCTTTTGTTTATGCGCACCCCTCCTTTGTAAATTTGTAAATTTGTAAAAAGGAGGGGAGCGATCGGCGTAAATAAGCACTGAAATATATATTTTCCACTATTATACAGAATACAGTATTATACTATTTTATATTATTATATATGTATCATTTATATTATACAGAATACAGTATTATACTATTTTATATTATTATATATGTATCATTTATATTATATTAGACTATAATAGACTAGACTACGCACCACTCCGAAGGAGTGGTGCGCGGAAGGATATACTGAGGATTTCTAAATAGTTATTATATATTATTTATAAGTATCATTTAGACTATACTATATAGTATGCACCCCTCCGAATCAAGAATCAAGAATCAAGAATCAAGAATCAATTTGGAGGGGTGCGATCGACGGAAAGATATATTGATTATATTGTAATACTAATTATTGTTACATTTAACATAACTTATATAATTAATAACTAAATATGATTTATAACTTTATTACATTCGGAGGAAAATATATAAAGAAACTATATAAATAGTATTAGATGCTTTAGATATAACTACTATAGTAAATAACAAAGATATATTATTAGTAAGTATCAGATATATATTAAAATTATTAGTTAGTAACAGATATTTCCCCTCCTTTCAAAAGGCAAGAATAATTATAAGTATAGTAAATATCAGAGTACATATGTATAATTATTAATATAATAAGTATCAGAATATATATGTATTATTATTATAAATATAGTAAATATCAGAATATATATGAATTATTATAAATAATAGTAAGTATCATAACAAAGATAGAGTATTAGAAATATAGTAAATAGTAAAGATAGATTATTAAAAGTATAGTAAAATAATATTATTAGAAGCATAGTAAAGATATATTATTAGGAACTAGTTACTTTTCATTTTATTTATACAAATATATTAAATGATTTAACTTATTGTTTATACAAATATATTAAATGGTTTAACATATATAATTCGGAATACCCCCCCCTTTGGGGGGGGAGCTATCAGTTGGCTGAAAGAGATTATATATTATAAATATATTAATGATATTATATCTAATTGGTAATTATAACAATTATGTTCATCATAATATACTTAGTAATATTTAGCTATTTATAGATTATTTCAATGTGATAACATAAAATAAATATAGTTAATATAAGGCATTATACTATAACTATATATAAATAATAATAACAATGATTATTCCTTTACTGACTGGTTATTATTCTAGTATTATAATAGTTATCTGACATCTTGTAATGAACTTCTTGTAATGCTACATTCTTGCCTTTTGGTTTCAATTACAAAAATAACTTTGAAATAAAGATTTATAAACTATTAACTGCCTTTTATACTAATTCAATATACAATTTTATATATCTAGAGCTAATATATCGACAATGCCCCCTCCGAATCAATTCGGAGGGGAGCTATCGGATGAAATATTGAAAACATTATATCTTCTTGCCCCCTCCGAATATATATCAATATCAATTCGGAGGGGAACTATCGTTTGGCGGAAATAAACAATTAACAGTTAATAATGACTTTAATAAGGATTGTGTATTATGTGGTTCTTTAAATATACTGGATATATATCTTATATAGACATATTAAATACATTAAGGTTAAAATACATGCTATTAGATATGTTAAATACATTATGCCCCCCTCCGAATCGAATGATTCGGAGGGATAGGCGGAAAGAGTTAAATTGTGTATATATTAAATATACTTAATGAGTAGATGACAATATACGTTAATAAATACCTATTTGTTATTATTCATAATATCATATTATATCATACTATGTAGATTAAGTAACCTATTTGAACTTAATACTTCTTATTTCAGTATGCGGAATAAAATTAATTTCGCTATCAATTGGTGGAAACTTATAAATGGACAATATATTGGCTCGCCCCCCTTTGGGGGGGGGCTAATATTATATTATTATTTAAATACTAAAATATAGTATAATTATGCCTCCTCCGAATCGAAGGAAAATTACTTTAATCTATTACCCATATATTATTTCAGTGTTTCTTTCAGCATTTAGTTCTCCTTTTTCCAAAGGAGGGGGCGTAAAGAAGAGGGAGTATTAGTTATTATATTACAATATATCTTTAGATAACATATAAGAATCATATATGACGCTGACTTATACAATAGATACTTTACATAGTATTAAATAGTCTATAATTTTATAGAAATGTAAAGATGATATAAGCTACATTATCTTTCCGGCGATAGCACCCCTCCGAATTGATTCGGAGGGGTGCATAATCTAATCTATATAGTTATACATATTAATTCTCTGTAGTATGTTAATTATCTATATTATGTATTATATACAATATCTATATTATATTAATAATATGTATTATATTAATTCTATTCCTTTATATGTTAACTTTAATAGTTCCATGCTTCCCTCTTCTTTTGTTTATGCGTCCCCCTCCTTTGTAAAAAGGAGGGGGCGTAAAGAAGGGCGAGTTTATCTAAATAAATAGACTTATAGATTGTTTTAATCTATATATATATATTATAAAAGTTATTCTAATAGTAATGTTTAAAATACTATATTTATAAGTAATCTTGTCAATTCCAATAAACATTTAAATTAATAATAAGAGTAAACATATACTATATCAAGTATTTATTAAGAAGATATATAAGATCTAACTATATGATTTAATATAACAGGACATTATATCAATGTAGATATACATAAATAATTAAGTATAAGTAGACAAATATTTATTAATAAGAGAAATAGACTATAATAGTTATATTTCCTATTTCAACATAGTGTTTAATAATATATTATCAGTTTTAATATATAAAGTGGTATATATTTAGCTAGCTAGTTATAAGGGTTATCATACAATAGATATCTAATAATAATTAATATTAATGCCTCCTCATTCAGTTCTAGTTCCAAAAGGATATATTGGCTGAAATATATTAGTATATAGTATTATTATTTCCGCCTATCCCTCCGAATCATTCGATTCGGAGGGGGCAATAGTATAAGTACATTAGTAATTAATTTAATAATTAGTATATAGTATAAAGAATATAGTTATATGATATATAAATCAGTTAATATAATTAAGTTATCTCTAGAGAGAGGGTATATTAATGAATATATATATTTATTCAGAAGCTTCAGATAATCATTCAATAAAATCAGAGATAGAAACACATTCTAATTTAATAGGCATCATACCGTGATTAACACCACATAATTCACTACATTGACCATAGAATACTCCAGTACGTTGTATTAAGGCACTAACTTGGTTTAATCTACCAGGAGTAGCATCTACTTTAATACCTAAAGAAGGTATAGTGAAACAATGAATTACATCATTAGCTGTAACTACAAATCTAATATGTGTATCAACAGGTACAACTATTGAAGTATCAGTATCTAATAATCTTAATTGACCTTCTTCTAATAAATCATCAGGTATTACATAAGATTCAAATTCTATAGATTCACCTGTATCACTTACAAAATCTGAATATTCATATTTTCAGTATCATTGTAAACCTATTACTTTAATAGTCATAGCAGGAGTTAATACTTCATCACATAAATATAATAAAATAAAACTAGGGAATGCAATTAATAATAATATTATAGCAGGGAATATAGTTCATACTATTTCTATAGTTTGACCATGTCTTATATATTTATAAGCAAAACGATTCTTTTTATAATCTTTAATTATTACAAATAATAAATAAGAAACTAAACCTAATATTAATGTTAAATAATACATTATATGGTCATACAATTCATGTATACCTTCACTATTTGGTGTAGCAGAATCTTGAAATCTAATTGCTCAAGGTGTTGGTACGTCTAATCAAATCATTTTATATATATATTATATATCTTATAGGTATGGAGTAAGTCAGAATCGAACTGACATTGTACGCATGCAACGCATAAGATCTACCATTAATCTATTACCCCACCATTATTATATATAAATATAATTCTATATTACTCCCCATTATTATATATAAATATAATTCTATATTACTTCCCATTATTATATATAAATATAATTCTATATTAGTCCCCATTATTGTAAATAAATATAATTTTATATTAGCCCCCCAAAGGGGGGCGAGCCAATATATTATCTATTATCTTTTGTTATATTATAGTAATAATTTCCGCGCTCCCCTCCGAATTCTTCGATTCGGAGGGGGGCAATAGTAATAATATAGTTATTCTACATCCTGCCCCCCCTTCTTTACGCCCCCTCCTTTGGAGGGTGCGGAGAACGAAGGGGGGAGCGTTGAAATATATATATGTCATTTATTATAATATTTCAGTAAAGTTATTATTTCAGCACCTTCGTATTATATATAAATATTAATCTATATTAATCAATAATATTTATTATCAATATAAAGAGATAGTTTTATCCTTAGGATATTGAATATTAGTATAAATTAATGATATGATTTGTTATGTTAATACATAAGTTATAATTAGTATATTAATAGAACCATTATTTATTTAATTATTAAAAAATAAACAGTTCAATATAAAACTATTACATTATTATCTATAATGTTATTAATTATTAACTTTATATAAGATTTCATACTTGATAAGCGATCAGTATTTATTCTTAATAGTCTTAGTTATTAATATAGTGTAAGAGTTATTAACTATAATCTATATTATATTTATACACCATTGGACTATACTATACAATCCTCTCGTACACATATAGTTATATAAAGTTATTATACCATAGATGATAAAATCCTTACTGACTCACGTCGTAATTAACCCATCTCAAGTAACTTATTAAACGACGAACAGTCGTACCCTTATTAGCGTCTGCTACCAATAGGTTAAGTCTAGACGACATCGAGGTGGCAAACACTGCTGACGATATCTACTCTCTAGCAGTATTACCCTGTTATCCCTAGCGTAACTTTGATCCGTTATCGACATACTACTCTATAGTTATTGCCTGTTCATTATACTATACATAAGTACTAGCTCTACTCGTGGGTATCACTATCATTGCACAGTTATGTTATTATCCTTATTATTAATATTTTACTAGTTGCCGGCTAGTATTACTGTACATGGTCATTCTATTATATTCTTATATTTTAAGAAATTAACTTCTAATTATATAATTAGATTCTTGCCCCCCTCCGAAGGAGGGGGAGCGTAGAAATTATAAACTAATTATAAACTAATAATTAAAAGGTTTATAAAGTATCATTTAGACACATCAGTTGTATTCTATGATGTCGACGCCCCATCGAAACTAACCACTTTATAATGTCTTCTTCTCCTTCTGGAACGAAGGAGCACTGAAATATATATATATCTTACTCTTTATTATAAAAAGTGTTTATATATATATTATTATTCTATGAATTAGATAATCTATTAATAGTTAAGCTATTATATTTATTAATATAATATATACTTATTAATCAATATTATTATCAATATAAAGTTATAGTAAAGCTGCATAGGGTCTTTTTGTCAATCTATGGTCACACAGTATCTTCACTGCGATTACTATTTCACTGAACCTATGCTTGATACAGCTATAGTATCGTGTTATCATTCATGCAGGACACCAATTATATGCCAATGAATTTTGCTACTATCAGATCCTCATGATAAGACCGTCATTTATTAGCTCATTATTTATTATCTAACTAACAGTGGACAGATATCACTTATTATACTAATACTCTCGTATCTGCAATAAGCTATGTTTTTGGTAAACAGTCGTACTATTATTTGCCGAGTTCATTAAGCATAGTTAATTCATTATTACTAATCTAATTAATTACGTACCTTATTAAAGGAAACGTAGAAAGATACTATATATAGTTTATATTATATTCTATATATAATTTATACATACCTGTGTCGGTTTACAGTACGGTTATTATTATTTCTTGTTTTATTTGTCATCATATATATAACTTCTTATATAAATTTAGACACCGTTAATTTATATTAAAACCTTATGTATTTAGTAATGATAATCTTATATTATCTATCGTTACTCAAGTCAGCATATTCTTCATAATTATTATTATATTATGTAGTCTGTTACTATGTATATTTTATATTTTATTTTATATATATATACATCTATAATTCGGTTAAGAACTTAGACCCGATTATTAATTCCTCAATATAGATATTCTATTAGTGTATTGTTACATGTTCATTAACAGATGATTATTGTCAAACCCACTGACTAATTGTCTAATCAGATATCAAGGATTATATTCACTTAGTTCTTAATAAGGGACCTTCATTTAATAGTTTAGGCTGTTTCCTTTTCGACATACTACCTTATCGCAATATGTCTGACTCTATATACTTTAGAAAATAATAACTTGTTCAGAGATTAAATAAATATAGTAAATATAAATACCCCCATATATTATTCAGAGCTTTACCAAGTATTACATTATATATAGGCTATACTAAAATATATTTCACAGACAACCAGCTATCTCCATATCAGATTTGTCTTTCACTACTATACACGTATCTATAGAAGATATTGCTACATCTACCTATTTAAGTCATATTATTATTATATATATTAATATTAATATACTTATACATATATAAATCATATGGTTTCGAGTCTATTTATATAAACTTTAAACTAATTATATTTAATTCTTAATTACGCTTATACAAATAACTCACTGACCCATTATACAAGAGGTACGCTATACTATAGCTGCTCTCCATTAAAGTATTTATTAACTAATATAAATATATTATCATACTTTTTTTATTAAAAAATAAACTTTATTTTCATTAAGCACCCCTCCGAAGGAGGGGTGCTCTCGACGGATAGTTTACTTAGTAAAGTTGATATTATAATATATAGTCTTAACTATTTCCTTCACAGTACTTTAAACTTAATATTGTTTATTAGCATTAGTAGTAGAACTACTTTATTCATATTATTAAATATTACTTATATGCTTATATGCTTTCTCTCACCGATACTTACATACACCCTATTGGTTATATTAACTAAGATACTAAGATGTTTCAATTCTCTTAGCTTTATATATACTATTTATAGTTAGGATTAAGATGTTAATTATCTTTATTCTTCCTATTACAATATTAGCTCTTTAGCTACCATACTTTAATGTCAATTGTATTGAACAATATTTTCAAATCATATCACCTATATTTGTTATATTTATTATATTTTATATTAATAAATTAATGTTAATTATTCTATTCAATAAACTTATTATATATTAAATGCATAAATTAATGTTAATTATTCTATTTAATAAACTTATTATATATTATAAAATTAGTATAGTAATCATTAAATACTTAATCCCCCCCCTTCGTTCTCCGCACCCTCCAAAGGAGGGGGCGTAAAGAAGGGGGGGGGAGCTACCAATATTATTCTTGCCCCCCTCCGAAGGAGGGGAGCTATCGGCGGAAATTCTAATATATTATTGCCCCCCTCCTTTTGGAAGGAGGGGGAGCGTGGATACTAATATAGTACTCATTAAATATTATTATATTCTAATATTTTATTTAGAAATATCTATTATAAATAATATCAACTATTGATGTACTCCATCTTGTAGATACTAACTATGATTATCAAATAATATAATTCCATTAACATTCATTATCGATATTGAATCTATTTGAAGACTATTACTAATACTATAACTATTACTATTATTCTTACTCTTATTGTTACTATAATTATTATTATAATTAGTATTATTACTATAACTATAATTAGAACTAATACTATAACTATAACTATAATTATAACTAATACTATAACTATTACAGCTGGTAGCTCCCCCCCTTCGGGGGGGAGCATAACTATAACTAGTTCAGTGATTCTATATAAGGGGGGGGGGCAGTACTATTACATTCAAAGTCTATAATAAATTATATATTACATTCAAAGTATATAATAAAATATATATTACATTCGAAGTATATAATAAAATAAATATTACATTCGAAGTATATAATAAAATAAATATTAAAGATAGTCTATATTTCCACCAATCGATAGCTCCCCTTCGTTCTCCGCCCCCTCCTTTGGAAAAAGGAGGGGGGCGTAAAGAAGGGGGGTGGGAGTATATAGATGAATATTTTTATAATAAGATTATACTATCTAAAGTATAAATTAAAGAAGGTATAAATATAATTAAACCGAATAATAAAGGTAAGAATACCATTCAACAAAGATGAATTAATCTATCATATCTAACTCTAGGTAAAGTAGCTCGTACTCAAATATAACCATATGCAAATACATTAGCTTTAATAGCTAAAATAACACCAGTACCACCTCCGAAGAATAATATTGCTGTTAATGTAGAAAGGAATAATATAGATGCATATTCAGATAAAAAGAATAATACAAATATAGATGATGAATATTCAGTCATATGACCAGATACTAATTCAGATTCAGCTTCTACAGTATCAAATGGAGGTCTAGCTGTTTCAGCTATACAACCTATATATCATATAATACTTATAGGTAATAATGGTATACCTAATCATATAGATTCTTGTAATTCTATATATTTACTTAAATTCATAGTACCAGCTAATAATATACATATTAATATAATAGTAGTTAATATTAATTCATAACTAATTAATTGAGCAGTAGAACGAATACTACCTAATAAAGAGTATTTACTATTAGCAGATCAACCAGCTAACAGAGTACCAAACACACCTATACTACTAATAGCTAAAGTTAATATAAATCCATAATTACTATCATATATAGTAACTCCAGGTGCAAAAGGTATAACACTTCAACTAAGTAAAGAACTTATTAAAGCTATCATAGGACTTATTATTAATATAAATTTATCAGCATGTGTAGGTATAATTATTTCTTTTAATAATAATTTAGCAGCATCAGCTATAGCCATTAATACTCCTAAATAACCTACAGCATTAGGTCCAACTCTACGCTGCATATAACCCATAGTCTTACGCTCAGCTACAGTTAAAAATGCTACAGCTAATAATATACTTAAAAAGATTATTAATAATTCTATTATATTTAACATTTAGTTATACTAATAGCACCTATAATTGATAAAACTAAAATAAGACCTATTAATACTAAAGGTATAGCATACTCAGTATATAATTGAGCACCTACTATATTTAATTCTAAATAAATCTCTGATATTCCCTCTATATTTGAATCTATTATAGAAATTAGATTATTATTATAAAATAAATCTAATGGTATTAAACATACAATAACTATAGTAAATATTAAAGGATTAATAGTGTTATTATATGTATATTCTATATTAAGTAAGGATAATATAAATAAGAATAAGATAGCGATAGCACCAACATATATTAGGATATACAATATACCGAAAAGGACATATCCAGAGGTATAGAGGTTAATAGCGACACTAACGAACAGTCCTATTAAAGCCACTATACTTTGTACAGGAGATAGTAAGCTAATAGCTAATAAGCTACAAATTCCACTAATTAAAGTCATAAAGTTTTAATATTATTTAATTGATAATTAAGACTTAATAATATCATCAATATTAATAAATAAGAGAAGATATAGTATTAATTAAATCAATTATTACATAGTCTATACATTCTAAACGTCTTAAACTAGAATCGAACTAGTATACATACATTAACAGTGTACTGCTCTACCATTGAGCTATTAAGACTTATATAATTCAACGCTCCCCACCGAATCCTTCGATTCGATTCGATTCGGAGGGGGGAAGAATATTTAATGTAATTCTACAGAATCTTTAATATAACCTGATAATAATATACTAAATACATAAGCTTGTATAATAGCAATACCAAATTCTAATATAGTTATAGCTACTACAGCTAAAATAGGTATGATACCACTAACAAAACCTAATAAATTAGTAGACATTAAACTAATTATTAAACTACCTAAGATTAACATTAATAAATGACCAGATAGGATATTAGCACCAAGACGTAAACCTAAAGATATAGCTCTAGATGTATATGAAAGAGATTCTATTAATACTAATACAGGTACTAAAGGTAAAGGAGTACCACCAGGTACAAATAATGCAAAGAAACCTCAACCATGTAAATATAAACCTAATATTACATTACCTAATCATAAAGCTAATGAGAAAGATACTACAGCTACTAATTGAGCTGATATTGCAAATGAATAAGGTATCATTGATATTAAATTAGCTATAAATAAGAAATTAAATATACTAAATATTAATGGAAAATAATATCCTCCTTTACGTCCTATTTGACTAAATACTAAATTAAGTATAGTATCATATATAGATAATATTACTACTCCTCAACGTGTTGATCCAAGATATGAAGAACGTATTATACTATTATAAAATATTATTATTGATAAAACTATTATTAAATATAATATATAATTAGTTAAACCTAATGTATAATTATTGTTAATATATATTAATGGCTTTATTTCAAATTGATCTAATGGTGAATAAAACATATAGATATTTATAGATGCCTTATATTTTATTAGGCTATTGAGTTATTTTATTATTTTAATACTCTTTCACTTCATTATAAGTTAAGAAGGGAAGGGCATATATCTCCTTGCTTGAAATATTAATTATTTATAATTAGAAGACAAGATATTATAATTTTATTATTATAGTACGAGCTACTAATAATCTTAATATATTAGGTAATATTATTGTAGCTACAATATATATAATTAAAGATAGAATAAGTATTCCACCTGTTAATAAATTCATAAAGTAAAAAGGTACTAATTGAGGCATATTAATTAATAATATAGTTAGATAGATATCAGTTATATTTATACGAAAAGATATTAAGGAATTGAACCTTATATATGTAAATATGTATAAACATATATAACCATATATCTTAGATATTGTATATAAATTATAGAACTTATAAATGTGCATATAGTCTCTCTTAATTATTATTTCCGTACTCCCCTCCGAATAATTCGGAGGGGGTGGCAATAATGTATATATAGTCTATATTTAACTAGATAGATAATGTCTATAGAATCACTGAAATATTTATTAGTTATTAGTTATTAGAATACTTTTATTAATTCTATTTATTAGTTATTAGAATACTTTTATTGGAAGCCCTTCTTTACGCCCCCTCCTTTGTAAAAAGGAGGGGGCGGAGAACGAAGGGGGAGTTCTATTTATTAGAATTAATTTATTTATTAATAGATATTATTAATATTAGATTTAGTATATTTAAATATATAATTTAGTATAATATATAGAATATAAAATATATTTATTTCTTTAAGTTAATATTTAATTTACTATAATTATTATAATAATAAGATATAAAATATAATACTTTTTATTAGTACGGACCCCTCCGAATCGATATCGATTCGGAGGGGAGTGCAGAAAGATTAGTTTTACATATATCTACATCACCTATATCATATATGTATAGAAGTATATAAGTATAGAAATATATAAGTTTATAAGTATAGAAGTATATTTTGACTGTTGAAATATAAAGATTCATATATTTATTATCCTCTTCTTATAAATAAGTGCTGAAATATATATTGATTATATTACACAATAATATATATATATAGATAATTAATTGAATATGCGGAATAAAATTAATTTAGCTACCTACTGAATGCCCCCCTCCGAATTCTTCGGAGCGCGGAAATAGATAATCTATACTATTAACAAGTAGAATCTATATCTTGTCCTCCCCCTCTCTGAGGGGGAGAGTGCATAAATCTATAACCTGATATATATCTTAGTTATTAAATATATTAAAAATGTATATTATAATTATTGCTAATAAAAAATCTACAATTAAAATATTATAAGATTAAAATAAAGCTCTCAAAATAGAGTAGTTATCTCTAACAACTATATAAACATTAATATGATAAACTAATTCAATTTAGTTAAAGATAAGATAATACTGTCAAGGAAAATAATAGTATTAATAAGAGAACTATTTCAAATATAAATGTCCTCCACCCCCTTCATTCTCCGCACCCTCCAAAGGAGGGGGCGTATAGAAGGGGGGAGTACTGAACTATATAGATTAATTTAATCATACTTATCTTAATTGATACTAGTCATTGATAATATAGATTAAAATATATAATAAGGTTAATTAAGTCTATATTAATATAGATTAATAATTATTAATAGTTAATGTTAGTCTATTATTTAATAAATAAGATGTTATATATAAATAAATAATAATATTATAATACCTTAGTTAATATATATATCTCTTTATGTCCCCCTCCTTCGGAGGGGAGCGTTGAATGATATAGAATAGATTATATATACGTTATCAATAACTACATATATTTCCGCGCTCCCCCCCCCCCCTTCTTTAGAAGGGGGGGGGGGCATTCTATACGTTTATTAATGTTTGCTTACATATATTTACATACGTTTACTAATGTATACATACGTTTACATATATTTATATACGTTTACTAATGTATACATACGTTTACATATATTTATATACGTTTGCTAATATATCCTTACGCTTACGTTTATTTATACTTACTTACGTTTCATTAATTATAAATATAAATAGTTTACTAATAGTTAGATAAATAGTTTACTAATAGATATAATGATATATTATTTCAGCGCTTATAAAGAAGGGGGTGCGAATAGTTATAATACTAATTTAATAGATAACTAATAGTTATATTAAGTTATATTATTTCAGCCTAATCATTCGTTTCGATTCGATTATCTTCGGAGGAAGGCATTCCGGAAGTTAATAAGTTAATAGGAATAATTATATTCTTTTACAATATATTTCAGCACTTTTTTACTCACCCCTCCTTTGGAGGTGGGTGTGCAGAATTAAGAGCATAATATATTAATAAAAGTTATGTATAACACTATATTTAAATACTAATTTAGGCAGTAATTAATATAGGTAATTCAGAGAATGTATGATAATAAGCAGGTTTATTTAAAATCATTTCTAGATCTGAGTCTCTAGTTTCTCTAGTTGTATTTGATTCTAAGAAATCAGGAGTTACTGGTTCTTCTCTTTCTATATTTTCACCATTAGTTAACTGTATTAATATACCGTATAAACCAATTAAAACTGAAATAATAGACATTATAGAACCTCAAGAGCTAATAATATTTCAACCTAAGAAAGCATCAGGATATTGAGGTATTCTACGAGGCATACCATTTAAACCTAAGAAATGCATAGGTAAGAATATAAGATTAACTGAAATAAATAATGTTCAGAAATGAGCTTCACCAATAACTTTATTATAATTTAGACCAAACATAGGATAACTTCATAAGTAGTAACCTGCAATAAGGCTAAATACAGCACCCATAGATAATAATGAAATAGCAGCCCGTGCTATGCCTAGAAGGCGGTCACGTGAAGCCTTTCCCAAACCGTGCGTGAAAGTTTCCCTTCACACGGCTTTCCATCAAGGGGGTCTCTATTAAAAGTATTTATAAACCAAGATCATTATATTGACCTTTATATATTATTTGTAATAAATTATATATTGATATAAATTATGACTATCCTTACATAGAAGGATTCATTTTACTCATTAGGTTTGATATATAATCTCTACCGATTTTTATATATTTTAGATATATGTTTAATATGATGAACTTCAATATTGTTTTTAGATCCACTTATCTTGCATTGACCTTCGAATAGTTTTTTATTTCGAATAGCTAAATCTATTGTTGATTTAGATTCATAATCTTTCATATCAGATAATTTAAATCCAGACTTTATTTGATATAACATTTTATCATCAAAACGTGCTACTTCCTTCATAGATCCTTTCACTTTCTCATTAACTATTAGATTATATCCGTATTTACGTATAACAACCTTCATAGTATTGAGTTTTAGTTTAGATGCGAATGTTAATACACATGAGTATTTAAGAATATAAGTAACTCTTGCTTTAAGACGAGTGAAATTATCAGCACATGAATAGTAGTTAAGAAGACCTTTACCTAAAGCTAGGTATTTATCTATAATTAGAGGTAATGGTAGATGAATGAATTTACCTACACGAGTGGGCACTCCACGTCTACCTTTTCTGCAAAACCCACCAGTTTCAAGATTAGCTACAATTTTACGTATTGGAGCTATTATTTGTGGTCTAGAGTTCTGCACTACCAGGCGAGTAGTACCGTTCTTTCTAAACACTCTTTTTAACTGTCTCTTCTCATATGGAGTTATGGTTATATCAAATCCTAGAAAATGAGCCTTTGACTTGGTGGCTGAAGTTATGTTAATTTTATCTTGCGACAACTCAATATCCAACTTGTCTTTCAGAAATACTGTTATATCATTCTTGATTTGACAGCAATCCTTATATGAGCCACTGACACCTATTAAGCAGTCATCTGCATATCTAACAAATCTCATACGTTTAAAGTCTGGATCGTTACCTATATGAGAACGTATTTTATCATTGTGTATTTCCGTTCGTAAAGTATTCTTTATATTAGGAATGCGATTAATATAATTATCATACAAAGGGTTGGTCTTACGACGAGTACCTTTGCTAAAACTATTTGAGTAATCTTCTAATCATTTATCCAATACTGTGAGTAATATATTAGACAGAATAGGATTTATACTATAACCTTGAGTATACCCAGCTTTAGGTATTATTCCCTCCGAATCCTTTCCAATTCCAATTCCAATCAGAGGGGGGAAGAATTGTTTACTAGGATCAATATATCCAGCATTAAAACTTTTGTATAAAAGATCTAAAAATACTTGATCTTGTATTTTATCTGCTACCTTTTGTATAATAATATTATGAGATAAATTATCAAAACAATTGGTTATATCTACCTTAATAAACCATGATATTTCTTTGAAAATACTTCTCACTTGGTATAAGGCTGTATGTACATTTTTATTAATTCTAAAACCATGAGAGTATATAGACATATGTGGTTCGAATATAGTTTCAAGAATAACCTTCATAGCTGTTAGTACGATTTTATCACGAGGTGAAGGGATTCCTAACAGTCTAACACCACCTTTGTGTTTAGATATTTTTATTCTACGACTGGGACGGAACTTAAAAGCTCCAGATCCTATTTCTCTAGCTATAACATCAAAGTCATGTAAAGAAAGGTCATCAAAGGTTTTCTTATCATATGTCATATTATTTGATTTATATTTAATAAGACTATATGCATACAATAAGAATTCAGAATTAGCTATAATAGAACGAATATTAGTGTATTTATAATCTGATTTATAATTTATGTTTTTTAATAGTTTGTCTAGCTTAGCTATACCCGCGGGCATACTTTTACTTTTACTTTTACTTGACAACCCTTGACTAGTTCCCTTCAGTGGGGACGCCGATGAATGCAGAGCACGCATAGGTCGTCATATTCCACCTAATATGGAACCTCTGTCATCTATACGTTTTCACGTTTCAGATGATCCCAAGTTCCTATACATTTTTCTAGCTGTGGTTAGGTGCTCTGGCAATATAAGCACGATACTTTCTATAAGCATGATACTTTCTATAAGCATGATACTTTCTGCTGGGTCGGACTGGATTCTCAATTCACTGGGCATTATGTAAACCCCTTGAACAGATCCGACAACTGGTTTTGAACCAGTAGGGATTTCTGACCCTCCAATTGCTGTTAAGAGTTCGTTAACCTCACCATACACTGCATATCTTGACGAAACTCTTTCATTCGCCTTTATGAGCATGCTATTGTCCCCTCCTGGTTGCGCCCAGGATAGGTTAGCTCATTGACTTACCTTACGTATATAATAATATTTTTCCGCACTCCGAATCCTTCGATTCGGAGGGGGGCAATAATAAACGGAGTATCCAATAAGGGTGATCGTCATCATAAACACTAGGTTTATAATTGATCACGAGAATAATGTATAATGAAATGGCGCACCATAATGGAAATGACCAACTGTATAATAAGTATCATGGAATGCAATATCAATACTAGCATTAGATAACATAATACCAGTACATCCACCTACAGTAAATAAGAATAAGAAACCTAAAGCGAATAACATTGGTACAGCAATACGTATTTCACCACCATATAAAGTAGCTAATCAACTAAATAGAGTAGAATTGAGATCTAATAAATAGCATTCTAAAAATAGATCATACCCTTAATTTAAAAGATCCAAAGCTCTCTCCGAACCCGGCGAGATAGTTACCTATCACCGGGCTCTCCAACTCTAACGTGGTTTCACTGACTAATTGTATATTAATCTTTCAATGATAAATAATGTTTATGACATAAAGCTATTTTAGATATATTAATAGCTCTTATATATTTGGCTATTTTACTCTTTTTAAATTTAAGATCCTTAATATTATATACTTGTACTTTATCAAATGTTCCACATCTATCACAAGGGACACCTTGATGTCTAAGTGATTTTTGTAATTGTCATTTTAAAGAATGTAAAGGATTACTAGCATAACTTTCATTTAAATACATAATCAGTTCTTCAGTATTATTATTTTCAATAGCTTTAATATAATCGGGTTTTCATTTGTTGAACAACTTACTACTTCCCCTTTTAGGTATTTTATGATATCTATCGTATAATATACCTGGTATTTTAACTTTATTAAGAATACCTACTGCTGATTTTCTTTTAGCTCCAATAGGATGACTAAGATTATTACCTCCTAGTTTAAATATTGCAGCTACAGTATTGGCTTTAAATTTAGCTGCATAAACTTTAGCTAATGAATATCTTAGTATATATGCTACATATGCAACCTTTTGTTTACGATCATTAGCTATACTTCATCAATTACATAAACTATATAATATCATATTAATACGTTTATTACTTTCATATTGTGATAAATTAATAAATCTGAAATTAGGTATAGGTTTACCACTACCATCACAAAATCTTAGTTCTGATAGAAGAGATATAACTTTTTTCATATTTATATATATTGTTGGAATTATCATCTTTCGATTAACCAACTTACCACTATAACTTTGTTTAATAAAGTAAGTATTACGACCTAAAATATAGCCTAGAAAGTGTATACCTTTGCTAATATGTCTAATCTGTAGATTAACATCATTTAAATTAAGTTCTTCTTTAAAGAATTTATTAATTAATATATTAATTTCTGATGCTAATTTACAACTTCCATTTATACCTATAATAAATTTATTAGCATATCTGATATATTTAACTGATCTGTACTCTTCTTGAAATGGATTATTACGACTTAAATGTTGAGAATAAACCATTTTCTTATTTCCTGATCTCATTAAAGCATTATACTCTGATGATTTTTGTCGATTATTAGATTTAATAGAACCTTTCGCCCCCCTCCTTCGGAGGGGGGCGCAGAAGTATTTAATACATAAATCCTCCATGAACTTATCAAATTTATCTAAATAAATATTAGTGATAAGAGTACTAAGTATTCCTCCTTGTGGTGTTCCCACTTCAGGTAGATACTCAATTTTATCATCAAAGACTTTGGCTTTAAGTCCAGTCCGTATCAATCTAAGTATGATAGGATCTTTGATTCGAGTTTCAATTATCTGTATTATTCTAAATTGATCTATTATATTTAAATAATCTTTTATATCACCTTCTATATATCATATACACTCTTTCATATAAGTATTATAATATTTAAGAGCATGATGACAGCTTCTATTAGGTCTAAAACCAAAAGAATTATTAGAAAATGTAGTTTCATATATAGGTTCAATTATCATTTTTATAACTTCTTGTACAAGTATATTATTTATATTAGGAATTCCAATTGATCGTGTCTTTCCTGAGTCAGATATATTATCATTATTTCCAATTCAATTGAATTTATTAGATAAAACTGCTTCTTTTAATTCATATATTCGTAATCGAGTTAATGAATCAACTGCTAGTTTATCAAGTCCGACTGTCGATCCTCTGTTATTCATTATCTTTATATATGATGCTAATCATATACCATCTAATTTTAAATAACCTTTTAAATCTTTAAATATACGTGTAGGATTATTTATACAATTTTGTCAATGTTTAACTAAAAAATCTAACTCTTTGGCGTTTTCTTCCTGTAATTGTACAATTACAGAGTTATCTTTTTTGTTTCTCGTTGAATATGACCTAATTTGATTAATATTATTATTCATAATTAAGTATTTAGTCCCCTTCATTTGAGTATATTTACTCATACTACTACGAGACCTCTGCCATCTCTTTTTATAAAAATTAAAATTAAAATTAAATAAAGTTAATTCCTTTTTAGAGACTTCTCCGGTAGCATGTATGACGTGTAGTAATTGATTAATTACTATATTATATATGGATCTCATTTTGTTGTCTGTCCTTAATGCGATAAGTAATGTATTTGTTATTAATATTGAACTAACTCCAGCGCAAATTTTTATCACTAAGCAACAAATATATTCATGTAAGTGTAGTTCCCAAGAAAAGGAAGAATCTTTCCCAAAACAACTTTGAGTTCAGTAATTCAACTTATTCCATATATAATCACTAGCTTCGAAGAGTATCTTGATCAGATATTCTAAAATATCTACTACAGATGACCTCATATCTCTTTTTAGTACAGGCTGTTGTCCCCCTCCTCTCACGATTATAAGGTAAGTACTATAGCTTTCTATATGTTCAATTATATAGTCGAATTTAGCATATATATTATTATATATATTTCTATATATTCGAAATTTCATACATACTCGAACGGACGCCCAAATCTTAATGCCGGTTGGTACCGCAATGACCATTGTCGCACTAGTAAAGTACGCTCTACTGTCAATGTCTAAACCTACTATGTACATGTGGTGCTATTTCGTTAATAAATATTTTATTTATATTTACCCATAATTTATTATTATGCTTCTATTTAAAATAAAAGTATCGGACTATATCTTTATCTTTTAATTTATAGGATTTTCTACCTGTTTTAGTTGTTAAACTATTATTTATACTCATATTAGTTTTTATTCTTCTAATCTTCATTAATCCTTCTTCTGTTAAATGTTCTTTATTTATTAACATATTATAGACTTTATTATAACTATTATATGATATAGATTTTTTAGTATATAAAGGATATTTATTAAAATAAGATATTATTTTATAATTTCCTTTTAATCCTGTAATAGTATATCTATATACACCATTAGTATTATTTCTAAGGGTTACTTTACCTAAACTAAATAAATTTTTAATTTTATTCAATATTATTTCATCTTTTTGATCTAATAAATATCTAAGTTTAATTCTCTGATTAGAAGAATATCTTCTATTATTTTCAATTGATATATTGAAACAACCTTCAGCATCAGTAAATCCTGATAATCAAGGATCATTTAATGAAATATCTACTGGTTTATTAATTAATTTAATATTTTTATTATTTAATTTAATTATTGATTTAATATTTAATAGATTAATTCAATGTGATAATTGATTTATTCTAGAATTTATAGCTAAATTACCATTTAATAAATATGTTAATAACAATATATGTGAATTTTTAGTAACTATTAATCTATAGAAATCATTTTTATTATTATATTTACCTTGAGGATAATGTACTACTTTACCTATACCTAATATATTTTGTATTAGATATAATACATTAGATTCTTTTTGAGTTAATACAAACTTAAATTTGTCAGAGTAGGTTTGGATAGCTCCATCTCCTTCTATAAATCCTATTAACCATATTAAGAAATCATCAGGTATAGAGTTTATATTTTTATATAATAAATCATTTTTATTAGTTAAAATTTGGTTATATTTATGAAAATCATATAAATTAAAAGATATTTCGCGTGTAGTCTCTGAGGCGCTTTGTATATATTTACATATTAATTTTCGGGGAAGTAAATCAAGTGACAAATTGCCTGCTGATTGGATATAACAATATAGATTTTTACATTTCAATGTACTATATTGCTTTAAATCGTTCCAGCATATAGCGAAATTAATTTTATTCCTTATATCACTATAAGGTGAAGCCGCCACTAATCAACTTCATACTAAGAATCCAAGTAAACCAATACTTGCGATCGCGTATACCATTCCCATACGACCAAAGATTTCTTTTTTACTGTAAGTTGCAATAACATGTGATATTATACCAAAACCAGGTATGATTAATATGTATCAATATTTTGATTATTAAAATAACTATGTATTATAACACAATATATTTTAATTAATACTCAAGAATTTTTATATCCTTGTTAGGACTTTATCTTAAGTTGTAGTATTTTATTTATGACGATTTATATTGGATTTAATGGTTAGTATTTTAGATAACCCTTTATATGTTAAATGTTCTTTGTCTTGTATTAATCTATATACCTTTCTTCATCTTAAATAGCTTATATGCTTTTTAGATTGTAAATGGTATTTATCAAAATATTCTATAATCTTTTTAGCAGAACCAAAATTAGTAGAATCATAGTAATAGGTATCTTGAGACTTCCTATATCCAATATTTCCACCTAAGTATTCTTTTATAATATTTAACAATAAATCACTTTTTTGATAAATTTGAAAATTTAATTTTATTTCCGGTTTATCTCTGATAATACGTTTAATAATTTTAATTTGAAAACTAGCATCCGCATCAGAGAAACCTGCTAGTCAGTGATTATCCAAATTTTTACTTGAATCGATAGTAAAATTAATATTTATATCTGTATACTTAGTATGACTTAATACATTATTAACTACTTGGTTAAATCTGTGTTCTGTTTTTAATTTACCATTTATCAAGTTTATTACATTTAACATACCTATTTTATTAGATACAATTAAAAGGTATGCGTTTTTATCTTTTACTTTTCTTACATTACCGTAACCTAATCTTTCTTTCAAATAATAGGCTAGAAATGCATCTGGAGAACTAAAAGTTATAATTAATTGTTGAGTTTTACTAAAATGACCATCACCGTCAATTAATCCTGCTAAATAATATCCTAATTGTTCTTTATTTAGAGGCTTTAAATGTTTAGGTACGTGATTTGATATACGTTTAACATTTTCTAAATTTACTACAACTCCGTTGCGTAGAGTCTCTGAGGTTCCATTTCTTATATATAAAATGTTACCTGCTGATTTCCTTCATTGTTCTAACTTTTTTACTATGCCTTTTAAGGTGGAGTATTTAGAACTATTTAGCGAAGGGGTTCCAGCATACAGCAACGTTATGAGGCCTACATATTTAACCTCAGGATGACCGAAGAATCAGAACAGATGTTCATATAATATAGGGTCACCACCGGCAGCTACATCGTAGAAACCAGTATTGAAGTTACGGTCCATTAATAATAATGTTACCCCAGCTGTAAGTACAGGTAATGATAATAATAATAATCATGCAGTAAAGAATATAGATCAAGCATATAAAGGCATATCTATCATATGAATACCGATACTACGCATATTTAATGTTGTAACTATAAAATTAATAGCACCAAGAAGACTAGATATACTAGTTAGGTGTATAGCAAATATAGCTAAATCTACTGAAGGACCAGAATGAGCACTAATTGAGCTTAAAGGTGGATATACTGTTCATCCAACACCAGGTCCATTTTCTATTAGTAAAGAACCTATTATACATACTAATGCAGGAGGAAGACATCAGAAACTAATATTATTTAATCTAGCAAATGCCATATCTACGGCTCCCAGCATTATAGGTAAAAAGAAGTTCCCGAATGCGCCTATAATCACAGGCATTACAAATAAAAATATCATCGCTAGTGCGTGTCCACTGATTAGAACGTTATACACCTGATTATCAGAATTTAAATATAATGGACCTGATCCTGACAGCTCTAATCTTATTATTACTGACATTCCTGTACCTACCATAGCACTAATCATACCATAGATTAAGTATAATATTGCTATATCTTTATGTGATGTACTAAATAGCCATCTTGTTATATAGGACATAAAATATTGTTTTTTAATTTATATATATTAGTTATTTTTACATTTATATATATATATTTAATATATATATAACTTTTTTACTTCTCCTATAGAAATTATAGATTTTAGACACCCCTCCGAATCGAAGTATTCGGAGGGGAGCGCGGAAATAAGTTAGCTAAATAAATAGTTATAATATGTATATAGTTAGCTAAATAAAGAGTTATAATATATGTATATAGTTAGCTAATTAAATAGTAATAACATATATAGAGTTTAACTAAATAGATATTAATAATTTTTAATTCCAGAAATAAAAGAATATTGACAATATATAGCGGAAAAAAGATTAGTATTTAATAATATTTAGGTATATTAGTTATATTAGAACACTTTTTAGTCTTTATTTTTTAGTATTTGCCCCTTTCAAAGAAAGGAGATAGATTAATATTAGAATACTCTTATTGTATTTTATATACACTTAATTAATTATATCATATATATTTTATATTTATTTCAATACTAAGAGTATATTTACTATATTTAATTATAGATTAATTAACTAATTTATATCTTTTATATTATTTTTAACGAAGGAAATGAATAGAGTTTATATCATTGCAAATCATAACTTTATATTATTTAGTCCCCTATTGATTAAGATATATATCAATTTCAACGCTTAGTTCTCAGCTCCTTTTTCCAAAGGAGGGGGGCGTAAAGAAGATGAGGAATACAATTATATAGGAATATTTATTTATAGGAATAATTATATGTTTAAATATATCATTAATTAGCAAGATAAGTTGATTCATGTTTTATTGAATAATGATTATCCATATTAATAAAGTTTAATGATGGAATTTTAATTTGTGTATGATTTTTAGATACACGAATATTAACAGGTAAAGGTAATACTAATTCTCTAGTATAATCATATTTATCGATATCATCAGGAAAGATTTCAGGATATATAGTACTTATATTATCTATAAATTTTTTATGAAAATCGAGTAAGTAATTACGATCTTGATATACTTTAATATAAACATCAGCTAAAGAAGTCATTAATAAAGGAACATCAGTTAGATTAGTAGCAAAACAATCATGAATAGCATATATATTTTTATTAAATTCACTTAACTTTCATAGATTATTTATTAATAATGATAAACATGTAGAATCTAATGAATGTATAAAATTAGGCATTAAAGCTCTTTTCTGTTTAGTAACATTAAGACGATCTAAAGGTAAACTTAAATTTAAAGAATATAAAGAATATTGATTAAATCTAACATTAATACTACGACTATCTTGATAATATTGTCTAATATGTACACCAGAAGGTGTTTCTCAAGGTATAGGTATATTTAACCTATTAGCTACAATAGCTATTTTATTAAAGTAATCAGTAAATTTAGCTATATTAGGGAATATTCTATTTAATATTTCTCTTAAAGAGTCAGCTATAACTTTAATATCTTTATAACTTAACACTATATTAGGATTATCAATATAACTATATAGATCATCATCTATTTTATTAAATTGATTAAATATTGATTCAGCCATAGTACGAACAGATGCATTATAAGGTATAATCATAATACATTTCTTTACCATTTTACGAGGTATACTTACATTTAGTAAAGTTTGCATACTTTGTAATATATCATCTTTTAATATTTTATCTTTAATACAAGATTCAAAATAATCTATTAATTTAATAGTACAATAATTATAAAAATCATCAGGTATATCTGTAAAACCTTTATTATCTAAATTTAATTTATTTAATAAATATATATCTCTAATAAGCATAGATATATGTTGAAAACCATTACATGTAGAATCTAAACCAATAGGATAATGAGAAGTATAAAAAGACTCACCATTAATTTTAGCATTATTATATTTATTATATTCTATACAAAAAGCTAAAAAGGCTAATTTATCATCAGCTTCATTAATAATACTATTATTATGATAATTAATTATCTCATTATGTTTACTATCAATTAATTTAACACGATCTATAAAAGATAATTTATCTTTACCTAAAGCATTAGCACCAGATATTTTTAAATAATTAATAGCTATTTCATTATTAATATCAATATTAACAGGATTAGCAAATTCAAGTAAATACTTACTTAAAGAACTACCTTGATAATGTAAATATCTAACATCACAATATATACGTGATCTAAAATCTAATCTTAAAGGAATATAGAATTTATTAATATTAAGATATGTATAAGCTATATCAAGAATACCATTATCTAAAGCTCTTTTAGATATAAAACTTTCATAATCTCTAAGTCTTTTTACAGATATTTTTTTATTACCTGATAAAATATCCTCTTCATAAGGATGATTTTCATTTAAAGGTATATAAAATTTATAAACATTATTATTATTTAATATAAAATTATATAATTCTTTATTTATTCTATAAGGTACACTCATCATACGATTAACACTATCTAATACAGTATCAGTATTACCATGAGATATAACAGTTTGATATTTATACAAAGGTTTATTATAAATTATATTATTATAATATTTCTTACCATTATTAAGATAACCACCAAAATAGAAACAAACACCATCACTATTAGTATCTACACTATAAGGTACAGGAGGACAAACCATAGGTAGATAACCATTCAATACATTATAAGTACGACCTATATAACGACCATTTTTATCAAAATTAAGAGTATCTTTAGTTATAAGATCATTAAATTTATTAGTAAAACTAACTATATTATATATTCTATTTACTTTAAGCCCCTTAATAGCTTTTATAGTTATTAAACCAAAACTTATCAAAGTCTCTAATATTTCATTACTTAATAAGTATTCAACTACAGGTTGATTTATTAAACTAATATTAAATTCATTAATATATCAATCTTTAAAACTAATTGAATTAGTATTCTTTTTACAATATATAAGATATTGTTTATATACATACATATCTATTCAACATTTATATATAAAATTATTAACATTACTAATCTTTAGTATTTCAAAACCTTTATGATTTTCTACCATTAAATAAAATATAACACTAACATATAAATCAGCTAACTCACTACTAGAGAAACAACTAACATATTTATATAAATCACTGGACTTATACAAAAGTACATCAGGACCATGTCTACTAATTATTTCAGATCTTAATTCTAATATATAATTCTTTATACGTTTATCTAATAAACACATAAATATATTACAATCTACCTTCTCTAATCTTCCGGTTATCTTTTCTAAATTATTCTGTACATATAATGGATCATTATTATCTATATCTAATTCTTTATTAACTTCCCTTAATATAGCCTTTAAATTAGTTAAACTCTTATCATTATTAATAATACTATTTTTAACCTTAACACTATTAGTAATATTATTATTATTCATAGTATCTATATTAATACTCATATTATTATTAATATTCGAATTATTATTTAGATTATTATTATTATCAACACTATTATTATCAACATTATTATTATTATTAACAACCTCATTCTTACTAATCAGAGTATATTTACTATGAGTAAACATTCTTATAAAATAACTATAAGAAATATTATTATATTCAAAACGAATTGAATTAATTAAGAACTTAAACATCGTATTATTATTATTATTATTATTATTATTATTATTATTATTTTTATATATTTTATTTATATATATAGTCTATAAACTATCATTAAATTAACATTAAATTAAGGATACAAACTAAGAAAGAGGGGGAAAATACATTAAACAACTTATCCAAAAAATGGTTCAGGGTCATTAAGGAGATAAGAATGAGAAAACCTCTCCTTCTACAATGACCTAAAAAAAATTAATAAACAGTGTGGTGTACACAC